TCTCTTTGCGTTTAGCTGGGCAAAGGGAAGAGAAGGGAAGGTAAGGCTTTGGGACAGAGATTTCTCTTGTTTTCGCTGTTCTAGAGGAGGTAGCTGTTAGTAGGAATATTTCATAAGCTGTTATTGCTAACGTCCTTAAAAGGGGGAGAAGTCGCCCGAGGTTCTGAAAGAAGAATAAGAAAGTAAAGACAGAACCAGTAGCCCTGTCTCTGGGCTAAGGAGCATGAAACATAATTTGTATTAGTGTGGTTCGCTTTCCCTTGTGACTATGGTAGCATGGTTAAGTTAATGTAGCCTATGGCTTCGGTGGTAGCTAGGCTAAGTCTTGGCTTGGTGCTTTTGCTTTAGTTGTAGTAGGCAGTAGGGCAGTAGGAGAGGAGGAAGCCTATCGAAGGAACTGACGGGGGAAGGCACGAACGCTATAACAATAGGGAAGGGGCTTGCTCTAAACTTCAAAAGATATTCTCGCATTTCAGTGAACAAGGCAGCGATTCGACGATCATATAGTAGGTGTACCGCGGGTGGCTTCTCTCTTTTGGTTGTCGATGAAGGGAGAAGGTCCAGCTTTACTTATTCCACTTTCTTTAGGAATGAAAGAATCACCAGTTGATGCGGAAGAAGCGGTCTTAGCTGCTATCTTACTTCCTGACTTCCCGGAGTAAACTTCCTATTGGCGACTCGAAACGAATGCTTGAATGAGTTGAATTTGGGAAGGTGGTTAAGTCATTGATAGAGATGAATCGAATCCCCTAGCATTAGACTAGCTAGCCTTCCTTGGCTTGGGTGGCTTGGTTAGATTGCTTTGAATAGCCCTATCTTTTACCCGGAAAGGGAAGAGGCACCGAGGAGGGACAGAACTAACAGAAGCTGAGAGATTCACCTGCACCCGCAGGAGCGCACTCCGGTCTAAGGCCTTGGCTGACGTACGATCCCCGCGAAGCTCCACCTTCAAAGGGAGCTATGTAGACAGATTTTGTGGTCTTTACTTTCGTGTTTGGAGTAGGTAAACCGTGAGGAACAGCAAGGAAATGGGTTTTTAGCCAAAACAGTGTGAGTAGCCCCAATCAATCAAGCGTAGCGATCACTGAACGATTGATTCCTACTCTTATTATATAATATTCTTATTCTTTCTTGGATGATATAATATAGATGGTGGGAACAATGAAGCTGATTCTTCATCTGTAGGTTGAAATCCGTATTCTTTCTTTTATCGATCTACTGCTAGCTTTCGCTTATCCGATGCACTCACATCCAACTACTTAAACTGGGACGGGACCAATCATGTTGATTGCCTATCCGACCCAGCTCTAACAACTGGTTTGGTTTTTGAATCACAGACTTTATCCTCTCAATTGGGGAGGCCTCTAGTCCTCAGTTCTATTAAAAAGAGATTCCTTATTGATTTTCTTACCAAGGAAAGCAGACAGTCTATTGCGGATCTTCACTTCAATCATAGGAAGCAGAGAGGACTGGATCTGGATACCGTAAGGCACATGCAACAAGACGAAAAGCGTCAGAAAAGGGGATGTGACCATGAAGAGGTTGGGCTGGTTTTGAGCTGCCCTTAGAGCTGCCCGATTCTCTCTTTCGGTACCAGACACCGAGATAGGCTAGGCTGGGAAACCTTATTTGATACGATAAGACAGGTAAACAAAGCAAGGCCTGGGTCGAGAGCCCATTTCATATTCTCCGGTTCCATTCCAGATCGAGTGAGCCAATTGATTGATCTTTCACCGGGGAGAAAGCAGCAGAAAGAGCAAACGGAGAGATCTGAAAAGTCAAAAGGGTTGTAAATGAAAAGAGCTTGGGTTGGCCTTTTAATGAACCATCCCCCCTAGGCTGACGCTTCTACTCTACCACTACATAGTCGTGCTGGACCTTACGGAAACGAAACTCGGTCAACAACAACAAAGCCGCGGAGCCAACCATCATTGTTTGCCGAATCGCATGTCGAGTGGGGATTCCTTTCAGGATTATGTAGCCAATTCCGATCTGCAACCTCGGTTGAGTTTACTACTTTTGTATAAGGGAAGAGGGTGGGTGCTATTCGCTAACTTGCTTCCCGCTCTCTTCTATACAATAATTGCCCACACATTCGGCCTCCCTTTTCTCGCTCAAACAATAATAACTGCTCATCATTATTACTCGAGAAAGTCATTATCACGTAAATTGTCACTCCAGCCTCGTCTAGTCCATAGTAGCGTTCATTCCAATAGATAGGGAACTTGGGATAAGCAGATGCAATGCTTACCGATTCGGTAATAATGGTGATAGTAATAGGGAATAATAGTAGTACATGATATGGCGAAGTGAAGATAAGACTTGCCCTTGAGTAGATACAAACCCCAGAATAAAACCTATCACCAAAACCATTTGATGTGGATTGGATTAGACCAGACCGGAGAAGTACTGTTACTCAATAGATATAACTCCTCTTGCAAGTGCTATTCAATCTTTCCTTTTCATGCCATTCTTGATTGTCTTTCTTAGACGCAAGTCTTTACTATCTTCCGCTTTGACTTCCTTTGAGCTGACTTACTAATTAGTCAATGCCTGACCTTCTTAATAGAAAGAAGTGGTTTGAACTCTGACGCCTATCTTGCAGCCTAGCTTAGACCGGATATTTCAATGCAAAGCGCTGACTTTAAGCGCTTACTCGATGGCAAAGCCGAATGACAGAGCTTAATGCCAAACAATCGAGTTAGAGTTCGATCCCTGGAAAGTGGGAATTCGATCCAACAGCCGTTAATCGCATGTGAAAGTGCCTAGTTGAAATCCCGTATGAGATTGACCGGGATCACATAACTGGACTTACTCACATCCTTCGAGAAAAAGTTCAATCCCTGTACTCTACCTAGACAGTCTTCCTTCCCGCGTACTTTTAAGACTGAAACTAATTCTCTCTGCCTTCTCGCTCTGAACCTTGCTTTATTGCCTTGTTGAGTGAGTGCAGCAAGGAAAGAAAGCCAGCTAGCCCTTATAGTGGCAAACCCGAAGCGAGATCGGAGTCTGAATACCACGAGCGGTGAAGTGATTTTCCCAAGCCTCGAAGAAAGGCCTAGCCGAAGTAGAGGTACTTATGGCAGAACGGGCCGATCAAAGAAGCATGCATTTACATTACAGACAGGAATGGCATAATCTGCTCGAATAGGACAATAAAGAAAGATTAAAGAAAGATATTGAATTCCCCGCTTTGAAAGGAATTGGTAGAGAATGACTGGGGGTATCCAATCAACTGAAACCGGCTTCGATCTTTTCTTCTTAAGAAAAGGATGTCGGATGAATAAGAAGATAGAGGGATAGGGACAGGCAAATCAAGAGCTTTAATTTACTACAAGCTGAAGAAAGCATTTCGGCTGGATTTGCAGGAGAATCAACTCATTTAGAAAGTCCCATCTAGAAAGCTATAAGCTTGCACCAGCAGCCAGATTAAGAGATCTTAAAGACCCATTTTTTTCACATAAAACATTGACCTTTTGTCTCTTCCTGAAGTCATAAGGGGATTATCGACTGATCAATCCAACGCAATAATCCCCGCTAGGTATCAAGCTCGATTCGGGATCACTAACAGAATCGGAAAGAAACTGAGTTTCCTTACTCAAAACAAAGTTAGAAAGCCTCATACGCCCAGGCTTAGGTCAATGATAAGATAAAGAAGCGCTTTTCTAAGTTATCCCCTCCGTCCCCGACTTGGGGCTTGGCCATAGCTTTCATGCAACCGAGCGAGGAGAAGTGGAGTAAGCGGAATAGCACCCGATACGAGCACCGATGTGAGACTTACCAGTCCCATAAGAAGTTTGATTGAATTAAAAATAAGCTTTTCACGGGCGGAGACTACCTTGAAGTTCGAAGATGTAAAAAAGGGCTTTAGCTTTAGTCAAACAAACCCCCTCTTCGATTAGTTCTCTAGAGTGACAGAGCAGCTCCCTTTGTTCAATCAGTTCCAGCACCACAAAATTAGGTTTTTGCCTTTGCTTCTTAATCTCCTCCCGCCACACGTCGATTCCAATCGTTAGAAAAAGCTGTTCTCGAACAGGTAGGTATGGTGGTCTCCTTATACGCAATTTCAAGTGGTGCCATGCCGCCAACGGAGAACATTGGATGTACTTATGTTTTATCCCTAGAAGAGATATTGGAGTTTGAGTTCCATCTTTCCTCTACTTTGAGTCTTTCATTCCTGTCCCCACAAAGGGGCAGGGAAGCGCTACCAGCTAGAGTCGTGAACTGGGAACCGAAAAGAATCATTTCCCGAGAATCAGCAGTTTGAGCTATTTCATCAGATGTAAATGCAAGCGATTTTGGTGATGTGATAGAGGCGACTAACTTTCCAAAAAGTCTTTCTTCTTTCGGTTCGGTTTGCTTTACGCGCTGAACTGACCTTTCCTTACTGGTGTCCGGAAGGTGAGCTTCGAAAGAAAGATTGGAATTGAGATTGTATTTCGGGACAAAAGTTGCTGCTAGCGGCTGAAGCCCCAGCTTTTAGTAAGGTTATACCCGCTTTTGGAGGTGCGGTAGAGAAGCTACTCTTAGCTACAGGCTGGCAAGGGACATCGGTTTAAGCTCTCTCAATGGGTAGCTCATTTCATTGGCTACCTAGCTCATATGGAATAGGTCTCTGACTTGATCCTGTCTGCAGTCGTGGATCACCCAAATCAATTATCCGAATACCAAGACTCCTGGTATAGCTGGCCAGTAGCCCTTTTATTTTATAGGTGTGAATAATTCAATAAAGAAAGAATCCAATCTTGCTCTCACATACACTGGTATATATGCGAATCCTGCTACTCCAACTTTCGTTGTTATAGGAGATAGCTTCGGTTTTCTTTCTCTCTACTCTTTCTTTTCACTCCAGATCTATGGGATAGCTCGGATCATTGCTTTAGATCAAGTGCAGGCTCGTGGTTCGCCTGTTCGCTAATCTATAGCAGGGGGATGAACCAACTTAGAAGGCTTACCTTTTCGAGAAGAGATCTATTTTGATCTTTATGTCGTGTAAACTTTGTTATTTGTTTATTAATCGATAATTTCTTTTTTTCGTATATAAAGGAAAGACCTTGGCGCTTGAGAGGACGAATAGCCCACTTCTTAGGGGGATCAAGCACTGTTAGGAAAGGCGACTTAGAGGAAAAGAGGAAAAAGCCCGGGTTACCTCTTTTTTGTTTTTCTTTGAGATCGGACTTATCCTTTGCCTATGGTGTGATTGACGGAAGTAGTCTATCTGTCCGCCAATGGGAAGCTTTGGAAGCAACAAAATATAACTGAATTTTCATGTGATTAAATGACTGAAGAAGCGCTCCACTATGGCCGATTCAATAGTTTGTCCTAGCTCCCTGCAAACAAGGGAAGAATGTTCGGTTTGGGTAAGCTCTTTTCGAACAGGTTATTTCGGTAAAGAGGGAGACAAAGCCTTTTCACTTCAACTAATCGTTGATTGCAGGTAAGCCTGAAGCTTTGAGACGGCTGATGTCGGTATTGTGTAGGGCAGTAGGTCGGGGCCTGAGCCCCCCCATTATAAAAGGGGAAAAGGGAGGGCCTTAGAGGGAAGCCTATCAAATCAAGAAGAAGCTAAGCAGACTGACAGCGCCCAGAGCTCGTTAGTTAGGTTCTGATGCTACGAAAAGGAATCAACCTAGGACTCAATTTTCGAATAAGAAGCATTTCCGGGGCTTCAGCCTTTGATGGACAAAAGGGCTAAAGTCACAGCTTCAGAAGTAAGTTTTCATCACATTACAATCCCTGGTTTTTAGAATCTGACTTTATTCAAGAAAATCTTTCTTCTCTGTTGGCCACCACGTTTCGGGGGGGGCTACAGAGGTGAGGTAGCAGTAGGAGCAGTGGGCGGTTTACCTTTCTACCCTAGAGGTAAATTAATGCATCTATCGGTATGAATACGAAATGACTTTTCTTCTCTATGGTAGCTTTTCCTTCGCTTCCAAGACTACTTTCTTTTTTGATTTCGCTCCCTACTCTCGGTTACGAAGAGGGCGGAATAGAGCTAATTGCAACTGATTCTATAGCTGCCGATCCACCAGGAAATGCTGCTTTGCCTTCTTAGCTTGGAAAAGATTTTCTATTTCGAATTCGAGTTGTTCAGTCAGTGTAAGGCACCCAGTGATGCTAGGCTAGGGCCGTTAAGAGCACTTTTCTGGTTCGTGATGCACCGGTTCCACCTTACTTAGTTTGGTACGACATATATAAAAATGATCTCTCCACTCCAAAAAGGAAGTTCAGATATTGATAGGAAATGGGGGTGGAGCTGAACAAGAAGTGAAATAGAACATATAGCGGAAACTGGGGATTTCCTTCTTTGCCACATCTTTCTTTATGAGATTCCCTATTCAGTCAGGAAAGACACCATCCCTGCCGGAGTTGAGCTTTCTCCTCTCGAGTTAAAGACCCTATGTTGATCGCTCGAACCGAGCTTGGGCGCCTGCCTCCACTACAAGAGGTGGCAGAACGTCTTTTTTTTATAGAAGAAAAAATTCCCGATCTAAATCAACTCTATACGGATCTCATAAATCATGGCACAGAAAGTATCCCCTTTTCCCAAGCTCTTGACTTAGTGCTATCATTAGTAGGTTAGAATTTGTGTTTTCTTTTCACCAGTCGTTACGAGAATTCTCAACTTGAGATGTATGAAGGTGCAAAATCAATGGGTGCCGGAGCTGCCCTTTTCTTCTATTATTAAATTTATTAAATTTATAGTTCGAGGTAAGGATCACTCCTAATTGCTAAGAGGAAAGCCTCTCTTCTATACGATATACCAACCAAGGGAATCCCGGATGGGATAGATGAATAGTAAGTAGGTCGGAAGGCCAAGAAAGATAGCCGTTCCATACACTAGCAAGTTGTTGCATGCCTGATAGAGCAGGGTTTCCGGGTATCCGGGTGGCTCACCATTCCCGACTGTCTAAGGGTCAATGGCTTTTGCTTTATAAAGTGTAAGTACCTCCTCACCCGGCTCACTTCTGCTCTTTGCCTAAGTCTCCTACTAGTGGGCGCCCTAAAGGAATCAATCCTCGTGGTTGAGCCCCGCCCCCTTTAGGGTACCGTAGGCCCTCCAATTGACTTTGCCTTTTCTTTTTTGAGTTTCCCCGCTCACCCTAAGGAATTCTCTTTCTTTCCTTTTCCTTGAGCCATTCTGATATCATTGGAAGCGGAAATGCTTTTTTCCTCTATTTTTTGTACTAGCTCAATAAGGAAGTCCGGATTGTCCTTCGCCTTTCTTGTTAGTGAAGGGTCAATGCTTTCTTCCTTTGCTGCTTTTTAACAGCTGCCTACTCTACTCCTTTCCATCCTATAAGTAAGCGCATACTCCCTTGCCTGCCTTCCAGTCTTTGCAGTCTTCGAAGCTGTCGATGCATTCCAACTGTCTGTTAGAGCGAGTGAATGGTCTTTCAGGTACAGTGTAATAGGAACCCCTAAGGGATGGAAACTTCACCCCCTCTCTCTCCTGCTCCTGTTCTCTGGATTCCTCTGCTCTTGATCGATCGAATGGAATGACCCCAACTGCTGCTATCGATGAAGTTCTTTCTGTCCCTCGATCCGACCTTTTTAGGTATAAGAATAAGGACAGTGAGCCATCTCCTGCAATCTATGAACCTGGACCCGAACCATCTTATCTAATACCTTCGAACGAAGACCTTGGAAACCCATCCAGCCAGAAGAGAGCAGATAATTCAAACCCATTGTGGAGACCCAGAATGTACTGGATTCAAGGATTCCATCACTGAGCGAAGACGAGGCTACTCCCAGTAGGTGCTTGGGCTACTACATCCCCGATTACTTTGATCAGGCCAACCCTCAAAAGGGGATAGATCTCACATTCAACTGCGCTTCCCGGCATAAGGAGCCCTCTCATCCTGAGCAAGATGCTACTTTCCCGCCAGCCCTGCTTAGGATGCCTTTCTATCCATTTACGCAGCAGATAGCAGCCCAATTAGGAGCTCTCAACCATCGTGCTTCTAACCCATTCTTTATCCGTTGTGCCGCCCTACCCGGCAAAGGAGGGGCCCTAAAGGTCCACCTCTCAAAAACAAGAGGACTCTGAGCTCTCTATTTGAGTTAGCCCTGATCGCTCGCTTATCATACGCTCCACCCTTCGCGCAAGATAGCTAATCAAATTGCCCATCTCCGGTTGAATCTCTATTTAATTTAGGAAGAGCAGACCAAAACCCTCTCTCTTCGCTATAGCGGGCAGTGTGAATCAATGGCTCTTTCAGACAGTGGAGAAAGACCTTTCAATCTGTGGTTACCGATCAAGCCTCTCTATCCTATCCGAGATAGCTAGTCGTCACCTTCAGTCGCAGCAGTGGCCCTTTCATTGCACTCCCTTGGTCTTTCTTTTGAAAGAATTAGCCCATGGGTCAGCAGCGATATGGTTTTCTTCCCGTTAACTCCCTCTTTGACCATGGGTAGCTGGCTTGATGATTGATCTCGGTGAGTTCCACCCGTCTATCTAAGGATGGATCCCTTTTGCCCTCTTTTTGAAGCAAGTCCTCTACCAGTAAGGTGGGATTCTTCCTTTCTAGCAGCTCTCAAAAGGCTTCAAAAATGGATTGAGTCCTAAGCCGATCCCTTGAGACTAGCCGGACAATGGAGATAGGTGTGGATACGCATCTTTGAATTCATTAGCTCGCACAAGATCTACCTCCTAACCACAGAACCTCAGAGTTCTATCAACCAACAGCCTCATAGAGAAAGGAGTCCCCATTTGGATGATCTACAGTGGCCGCATCCGCTCTAAGAGATTGAAGCTTGGCCGATGGGAGTAGGAAGAGTCTCTTTTTAAGAATCGCCGATGCGAAAGACAATAGAACCGAAAATGGAAAGACTAGTGTCTAGCATATTGCAGTTAGTTAACTCGAGTTCAGCCCCCTCCCGGGGGAGGAAGACGAATCTGTGATAGAAGAAACTGCTCTTATCGCAAATCCGATCTGCAGATGAAGTAGGAAAAAGGCGATAGGCGATCATGAAAGTCAGGAGCTCTCCTACGCTAAAAAGGCTTTCCCATCTTTCAAGTGAGAAAAAGGAATAGAACTTGCAATTGAACGACCAGTCATAATCAACCGAGACTGATTCTTAAGCCGAGGATGTAGTCGCTTTTCCAGCAAATAGGGAAGGAAGCCGGTGGGTGTAGACAAAGCTTTTTATAAGAAAGGTTGACTCGAGCTCGTTAAAGTTCAATACCATCGCTGAATGCGGACTTATGAACCAGATTCCCTTCGAAGCCTAACGGCTAACTTATTTAATTTAAACTGATGTCTATATATCTTAATAGAGGAATTCCAGTCTAGGAAAGGGATCGGGTCTTTTCACGTCAAAGCCTAGTGCCGTGAAAGGGCGGTTTAGCAAGCGATTCGGAGATTGATTCTTTCTCTGTTTCCGATGCAAAAAGGATGCTTAAACCTTCCTGGTGAAAGCCTAATTCAATTTATTAAAGGAGATAGTTTCTTCTATCAGAAAGAAGGTACCCGGCTAGGGATAGGGAAGTTTCTCTCGTTTGAGTGTCCCGAGCGAAAGAAGTCATTGTTAATTATTATAATAATATATAGTTCACTCTTTCTTTTATGAGATAATCTGGCTTGCAGAACTCTATAAAGTCTTTCTCGAAAGAATAGGCACTTTCAAGGCATCTAAGGAAAGGTAGCGCTTACCATCTCTCATTGTCGAAAGCCTACTTCATTAGTTAAAGCCTCTTTTTGGAATTCCATCGGCTAGACGGTACTAAGACTAAGGTGTACACGTATTGATTTCCGAAAAGCGAGAAAGGGTTCCTATTTTGCACCATCGTTCATTCCTTTGATCTGTTGGGGGCTGCTCTCTAGGCACGGAGGCAGCAGGAGCTCTCGCGAGTCGTACTCTATGGTCATTTCTTTCGCTCTATCGTTGACTCGTCCACCAAGCGAAGGAAAGAGAAGTAAGGGAAAAGGCCCTCTCGTAAACCCACCAAAAAATTACCTTTGACGGCCTCCTTTTACAGTACAAATTGGAAGGTGAGAAGTGAACGACATCATTGACCAAGAACCCCGGAGCCATCATCGCTTAGGCCTGGGGGGCCATTCGTAAACTGATAAACAGAGGCTGAGAGTACTCTGCTCAAGGGGATCCAAGGTTTCTGGTCGAAGAAGATTCCTGTTAGCCCTCCGTCCACGCACACCATCGCGTAAGCAGGACTGGGTTCCCTGTGCCAGAACAGAAATTCGTGTCTTCTTCTTATTTGTGACCTTTGCTGACCTCGCCCGCAGCTTCTAACTGCTTTAGTGTGGAGCTTGCTATTTGACTTTCCGAAGTAACCCAACGATCCGAAGAAAGACATCTTATGAATACTCAAAAACCAAGTTATAAGCAAAAGGTCCTGACCTCAGAGACTGAACAAAGTAAGTGTCAGCTACATCGGGGGATATGGAGGCATGGTAATTCGAATCCGCCGAATCAAAGGCTTCATCATTTGCCGAAACAAGGCTCTGACAAGACCTAGGCACGAATAATAAGAGTCGTCCCTTTAATCAGACTCGACTCAAAGGCCATCCCGAAATCACCTACCTTTGGCTTTTGGTCAGCTACCTAAGCAGTGATCCTTTCTTACAAGTGGGCATAGACCGACATTACCATTAGATTCATTCCTAAGCTTTCTTGCAGCAAGATGATCATGATCAGTCATATATCACTACCCCGCTCTATCTCCTCGGAGTAAGAAGGGATGAGGCGAATAAAGGGGTCGAGAGGTTCCATCTCTTCGAAAGCCAGGAAGTGAAGAAAAAGCAAAAGAATTGTTATAGTTTAATTTATTAGTCTTGAGCCTTAGAACGGAAACTAAAAAATAGATTCTTCTTGGCCTTCCGAAACGTAGCCTTACTACTTAGAGCTTATAGCCTTTTATAATATAAGGAAAGACTACATCTTTATTCTCGGCATCAACTGACTTCGGTTGCAAAGACTTTATCTTTAGCCCTAACAAATCATTATCTCCTCAAACGAAATGGAGGGTCTTTCTTCATCGAGATTGGTAAGCCATAATTATACCCTTTATCTGGGCACATAAAGAAATCGAACCTAGTTCTCGGGGCTTTGCTCTAGGAGCACCAAAAGGAGGATAAAACTCTTACTCTTACTAATAACTACGACGGAGATACCTGATCTTCGCTTCGAATTTGATTTTGAACAATTGTCGCTAACAACCTTGGCTAGCTTTCTACAAAATAGGATAGGAGTAGACTTATTAAGGAGTTGATATTTCATTCCCAATTCTTCTTAAGCCTGCGCCTTCAGCCAGTGAACGAGGTTAGGAAAATGTTAATCCGGGATCGTACTATCAAAACAGTATAGGGGTCAGGGCATGCACAAGTACTGGAAGAATAAAAGATAGATTACTTTCTTGGAATTGGTGTGCTCCCTGCCCTTCGTCGATAGCTTCTTTGCGCTTAAGCTACTACCTATACTATAAATAAGATAAGCTTCAACCTGCTCTTACTTAGATGGAAAAGATAGTAAGCAAGAAAAGGGAATCAAAACCTTTCCCTTATATACGATAGCACCAGACGCGCCCCTGACGCCTTTCTTTCTCCTATTGCAACTGCTATTGAGACTTCTACAGCTTCCTTTTCTGTCACAAGCCATTCTAACACTTGCTTCTTGCTTTGAAAGCTGTCCTCTTAGTTTTGAACTAGTCTGAGAAGGGCGATTTCCTATTGCCGAGTGGAATGGTTGAAACTACCTCGTATGTATGAAGAAAACAATGAAAGCAGCCTCGGAGGAACCGGCAGAATAGATCTAAACCAATCAGAGGTCCTTGGCCCATCAGGGATTGGGACACCAGTCTAATTCCTCATCTCTAAGCAATTGGTTGTAGTAGGTGATGAGGTCCTTCTCTAATTTCATGAGGAAGTCCGAATGTTTATGAGTCAGGGCCCGCTGGATGCCCTCTAGCCGGGCTAAGGGTCGGCGCTTGTTGTGAGTTTCCGAAAACTGCCTTATTCCAATCCTTAAACGCTACTGAGGGTGCAGAAGTGATAGAATGGCCACTTGAACGGATAGACTTGCTTTCTTATGCTAGAACCTGACAATCTCTATCACTAGAACAAGGGACTGAGTCCTACAATGCTGTCTTCCTTGCTGGCTGGAAGGTTAGCTGGTTTATAACCTTCTTCTTACTCTTCCCATACTTCTATTGATTCTCCCAGGGGTTTAGTTATTAACTACTTGCTAGCGGGGTACAGGCTTAGATGGTTTGCGGACTCTACCCTTACTGGGTTAACTTACTCACTCTCAAGACCGGTTATAGGTTAGAGCGCTGGCCGGCTGCTTAGAACGTAACCTGACTCTCGACTTCGAATATCCTAGGGGACTGAAAAGAGCTCTATCGCACTTCCTTACTCTTGCTCTAGCGCCAGTCCGCTATCTTACGCTATCACCTTCCCTACTCCTCAAAGGCTCCTAGGCTGACTGAAGACTGGCTTAAAAGACAACCGGGAGAAAGAACCTTGCTTACTCTAGCCTTTTAACTTCCCTGAACCTTTCTTAATATAGAAGATCCCCTTGGACTGAATGAGTCACTAGCTTACTTGATTAGTTGCTTAGCTGGCTTGCTTCTCCTAGCACCAGGGTCACTCCTCAAAGGCTGGGCAAAAGAACCAGGGACTAAGAACCTTACGAAAGCACGCTTTCTTTATATATCCCGTTGGAGTCAGAACCTCTAGCAAAAGAGATTATAGCGTAGGCTGACTAACTCCTTCTTTATTCTAGCTCTAACCAGGGAGGGTAGGCTTTTACGGTTCTCATACAGTGCTCTCTTAGGGTAGGTTGACTCCTAGCATGAGGGAATTAGCTTAATAGAAACTGACTTACCTATACCCAGGGGCTTCAACCATGGAATGACAATCTCTAGCACTTTCCCTTCCTTCTAGCCTGACAATCTCAACTTTCTTTGAACGAGGGACTGACTTTCAAATAGCATGCTGGTTTATAACCGTACTTTCTTTATCCCTCAAGCCTGAAAAGATCTGACCTGGGACTGCTTCCTTTGCTACTGACTTTGCTACAGATGCCTAATTTCTTCAGTCTCATGCTTTTTAACCTTAACCTTAAGGTGATAGAGTAGAGACAATTCCTATTGACTTTCTTGCCCTTATCCTGCAAACACAAACAGCGGATTCTCGGCATCAATGCACTAACTCCTGCCAAGATCCGAGACGATTCGATTGACTCATTCTAACAGACGATTTGCGGCATATCGCTACTTCTTCTTCCTCAGATCAGGAAGAGCCTTTCTCTATACTATCTTGGTGTATTCCCTCGCTTAAAGTCTACGATTGATGGGTTCGTTCACTCAAAACGAATTTACCTTGGGACAGGAAAAAAACAAACGTAACCACACTAACCCAATTTTCATTTCTTTACCTCGGGTCAGGTCAGGCTTAATCTTATTCCCGTCAGTTCCGTCACTCTCTTTTCTTTCAATGGCATCCGCTTTCAATTAATTAAGAAAGAGATTCCCCGGTGTGAATTTCTCCCCTACTGATCAGACTCCAAGAGCGCTTCCTCTTGCAGTAGATATAAAATATCTATCACTAGCAGCTTAACGTCCTTCTTTCAAACAGTCTTTTCCGATAGTGCCACGGCCCTCTCTCTTTCGGTAGCAGCTCCTTCTTCCTCGGACAGTAAGAATGGAATTGCCTTAATGACATCAGTAAGAGCGCATTCCCTCACAGCTGATTCTCAAGCACTTGCTATTTCATCTTCTCTTATCTTATATAGGCTATCTTCCGATTCGATGCCATCATCATTTACTTAGCATGCCTACTGTTCCGGATTAGTTCAAATAGCCCTAGCTAGATTCACTCCCGGTGAAATAGCAGCTACGCCCCTTGGTTTCAGCTCTCTTGTGAGTTCAAATCTTTTCTGTGGTGAGGTTGACCGGTTCGCTTTCCCTTCTGACTATGCTTTCCGGGGCTTTTCATAGCTTTACCAAGAAAGAAGATGTGACCAAGAAGGAGTTGAAAGAATGGCTCCTGCTGAATCAGCCGAGAGTTCAAGAGATGAGGATGAGGATCCGGATTAACTTCTTGAAGAGGGAATAGCAGGCGCGAGGGAAATGCTTGCTTTAGGAGTGAGTACCAGGGTATATATAGGCTGGTTCGAAAGGACCAGGGTAAAGTTTTCTTAGGATTCTGCTGGTCACGGGTCAAATTAGAGTACTTCAACTTGGAAGCTGAAATCCTACCTTTTCTTTCTGCGCAAATCTGGTAAAAAAGCTCCCTTGCGGCTTTATAAGATTGCTTGAAAATCCGGGCATTTCGCTCCTTACAAGTATGATATATGGTTGCCGAAAAAGCAAGTTTCGCAATAGAGCTAATGAAACCATGCCCCGGATAATAGTTCATAACCCACTCGGCCTCATCTTGCAAGGGAAAGGGGAATCTCCTGGCTAGGAGGGTATTCTGCAAGTGCTTCCAAATCTCCTCAACATAAGGGCAACGATCGATAGTTGAAACCTGTTTTCAAGTCCGGGGGACTATAAGCTCGGTTCCGACCATTGGAGCTAAAGAAAAAGCCCCATTCCTGACGAAAGTTCACTCAAAAGGTAGGCGGTCAGACCTAGGACATGTGGCATAGCAAAAGCCTTCGCTAAGGGCGAAGGGCTTTCTGAAAGCTCCATTTGAAGCAGGTGCCTAAACAGATGATTCAAGTTCAACTCATTTTTGAAATGCTATCTCAAAAGAGAAGGGGCCCATGGTCCGGAAGATGCCTTATATGGATAGGGTATATACTACTACGATTGTATCTATTCGCTTAGAGTCCCAATCTTCTTGAAAAACGTGATACGCGGAACCAACACATCTTGATGAGTGAATTTTCCAGTTTGAATTCCTACATTTAGTAGTCTCATTCGACAGCTAAAATTCATGCTTTTGACGTAGCATCGGGAGTTCACTTGGCTAACCTTTTTATAGTGCCCCATGCTCCTATGATATCCCAACCCGAAATATTAAGCTTTTGCTGTGCCATTGAGAAAGGAAAGCGCACTCGATCAATTACCATGCCGTGCCGTAAGACAAAAAGTCACCCGCAGGAGCTTAAAACCAATATCTTGGGGAATGGCCTCTACTCTACGAACCAAGTCTTTCTGACGAGGCACCAGCTTTCTTTGATCTCTGAATAGCATTTCCTTCCACTGAGGAATGGGCGGATGCTTGAACATAGGCAGATGTGGGACACAGAAAGAATAGATTCAGGTGCTCCTGAGTCAAGAGATTCTTCTCCCTAAGTAGCATTCTTGTAAGTACAGAAGGAATTCTCCTGTCTCTGAAAAAGATAGAGCTAAAAGCAATCTCTGGTATAGATATTGATATTGATCCGCCTCTACGGGAGGTGGATGGGGAATCAAGAGAAGCAAGGCCGAGCACATCATACTCTTCAGGGATTGTGTCATGTTCATTTTCATCTTTATGAATGGGGCAAGGCCCCTTCTTACTTTCTTTATGATATCGGGGAATTTTTTTCTCTTGGTCCGGTAACTCCATAAAGGGCTGGTGGGTGGGATAAGAGAAGCAGCAAGGCGCAAGAGCAACTACTTCCCCCTCGTATAGGTAAAATTCACATATGTAAGATAGCTTGAATGAAAGATGGATGCTAGGTAGGACCAGATTCCATCCCATCGGTTGATCAATCAATAGAAGTAGGAATAAACGAATACTAACAAACTAACCGATACAGGAACAGGTTCTTCCTCCGCTACTGACTCGCAAACCGATACAGGGAGCAAAGGCCCTAGGTAGATGGTACGCCTCGCCTCGCTTCTTTACCCGGTGAAAAAGAAAAGAGTCGCTTTCCTGACTGACTGAACACAAACCGAATCTCAATGACGACGGGGATACACAACTGCGCCTGTGAACTTGGATATCCTTTAAGCATACCTGGAATCTGCCCTACGCTACTTTCTTTCGCTTATTCTGATTCAATTCCACAAAATAACCTTTTTGTTCAAAAAACAGCTTATTCTCAAACAACCGATTCCGCGACATCTTCTCTTTCCTGTTAACTGTGGGCATATTCCTGAGACTAGTGGACTAGTGAAATCAAATCAGTTACTTCCTTCCTTCCCCGCTTGCCTTAGCTGGGGTATGAATTCTCCAGTGAGTGTAATTTCCTGTTGTTAACAGCTAAAACAGCGTATACCAATTCTTCCTTATGTCCGTGGGTGGTATCTAAACTATTAATTAAGGTGCGAAAAGAGCTTGTATTCGTGCTACCTCTCGTAGGTAGCCACTCCCTTCTCATGAACCGTACGAAGGGATCGATCAAATCAATACTTTTTGATATCGTGATGCAAATTAAGTACATCGGCGAGAAAGAGAATCATTTTGTCGCTTTGACTACTGATCATGAAAGCGACTGGGTTTGATTTCGTATGTCACATTGAACAGTCGCATACGAGATCCTATAATATATGAAATTCTTTGTGGCATGGATTCGTACGATAAGTGGAATGCGCCATCATGCGCTTTGTGTGCTTTGCATTCTCATCTGTCATCCCGACTTCACTTATTTATGACAACATTAATTTAATTCAAAACCTTATTTCATACTGACCAACATTGGAAAAGGAAGAACCCCCAGATGGGGCCCTGGTGCCAATTCTAAGACTGACATCTTACAACATTGCTTCAAAGAAAGGCCAACCGAGGGCTGGCCCAAAAGAGGAAAAGTCCCACGGCACGGAAAACTCTTTGTGCTTGTATTAATTCATGCTTATCTCGGTTTGGACATCCGGAGCGAAAGCACGGTCCAGGTCAGCCTGAAATCTTTCCTCGAGAGACAGCTATCATTTAAGTGCAAAATCGCGACTTAAAAACCTTTTTTAGTCCCAAATCTCATTTCTCTGGTTCCATAGAATCGATCTGAAAAAAAGAACTCCTTCCTACAGCTATAAAAGAAAAGCCCTAAGAAGCCTATAATAGTAGTGAACCCTTTATAGGGATAGTGATGTTTAAACTTTTCGTGAAACTCTTCCTTCCTGCTTGAAATGTTCTTTGCTCGGTATGGCAAAATAGATAAGTAGTTGGATGAGCCCAAAAGGGCAAGGACTTGTGCCAAAAGGTAGCATTCATCCTTCGTAAATAATGATCTAGCCATAGACGAGAAGACGGAGTCTTGGCATCCGAAAGGCATCGGGAAGCCTAATATAATAGAGTAATGGCCTAAACTTTACTCAACACTCTGGCTCTAATGTACTATTCGTAACGACACCGACGCCACGTTAAAGGGGAACAAAGAGATCCCTTCGAAGTTGGTCAACCATTAGAGTTCACTTGACACCGAACAAAGGTTCGGCGCTCTCGCCCCTTTCCATCCTCCTATTTGTAGCTCCACCTGGTAAACTGGGCTTTTTTGGACAAGCTACTCTGGTTTAGCAAGGAAAGTAGGGGCTCTATCCCTGGCTTATCCGTTCGCTGAGCCTCATTCTGCTGTGCCCGGTACCAAAAGAAATAACCCAGGAAGTGGACCTAAAGGAGACTTCCTGAGACTCTCAACTACTACTCTCATACACAGGACATGGAAAGACTTATACTACTACTAATACCGAGCCTCTAGCCGGGACAAAAGACGGAAAGCTTGCTTCGCTTCCTTTCATTACAGGGTTGGATCTCTGAAAAGGTGTGCCTGACATATGCTGGGCATTGGCATGAGGTCTTGTGGAATAGTCCGACCCTAGCGCACTAGTTAGTAGCCCCCCTAGCGTAGCGCACGAAAACAGCTCAGCCAGCATAGCGTACTCAGCTTGCTAACCCTAATGCAGTAGACAGTATACGTAACAAAGAAACGCCAGGAGCAAAGCGAACAACAGAAGAGCCTTACTCGAATAGATGGATAGATGGCCTTTCTGATCTCATCTCGTAAAGCCTTCCCTTTCTTATAATAGTGTAGTGCGCTTAGCGCTTCCTGAACCCTTCACCTTATTCTCTTATGTTATGTAGGTATTCTACTCCTGAAACTCAAATTTGTTGTTAAAGCTTTCTCAGCTCCTGTCTCGTTGGTCGAGTCAGTTCCTCTCTTATCTATGAATAGGAGAGGTCGGTTTCTGATTTAATAGCTTATCTCGTAAAGCTAGTTTTCACTACACTCTATCCCTCCATCCTGAACCTAGCGGTAAAGTGCTTTCAGCTCCTTCCCTCTTTTTTTGTTCTATTTGACTGGCTTATTAATAAATATCGAAAGGCTTTGCCGCTATCTGGTTTATTTGACTTAGTGACTACTGCCTGCCAAAGGAGCGATGCGTAGTCACAACAGGTAAGTAACCTTATGGATAAGGATCTCCTATTCTGTTCCTAGAGCTTGGTCTTCTTTCTTTCCACCTCAACTTTCATTTGTCTTGTCGCAGATCCGCTGCTTAGAATATACCTAATAGAGTCTATACTGAAAGCTGTTAGAGTCTATTCTCTTTCTTACTTGAGAGAAAAGAGATAGGGATCTCTCTCACTCTTGTCCTTTCCATTAATAGATCTATCTGAATTGGAATCCTCATGAGAGATAAGTGATCTATATAGTATGGACTTGGCTTCTTTCTTTCGCCTAGTTACAATGGGTTGAAGACTGATTAACAACTACTTTTACACAGAAAGACTAATTTAGGCATAGATGAATGACATAAGATTGACACTAATCCATAGAAAATTAACCTGATCAGTCTCCTTACAGAAGAAGCAAGGATTGAATCTCTCAAAATAGACCGTACTCAATATCCCCGTCCGTCCTCTCCATCCATACCAGACACGTGCACAGGCAAGGATCATGGATGAGCAGGTTCAGGCGCAAGAAGAAATGAGAGGGGAAAGAAGTGATTTTAGAGACCAGCTAGCCGAGATTGTGAGCTTGCTCAGTGAGAAAGGGAAGGCCATTGCGGAGAGTTCCCAGCAGCAGCTTATCCACTGTCGGGAATGCCAACTATGCCTGATCGGATCACAAGAGTCATCGTAGATAATGTCGATGCCCGTACCTCCTCATCATCAGATTCACCCACCCGTAAAAGGGTTTGTCATTTTCAGGCTGGCTTCGGTCAGTTGACTTTGTGTTAAGTGTAACGAATCTCTCTGATTGCAGTCTTGGATCGAGAAAGCTCCGCCCATAGTGCCTTAGGCCGGTCCCCGGAGGCTAAGATCGACTGCTTCAGATAATCAGACCCGGTACGCCAAGTCGGTAGCCTTTTCTTCAACTCTTGGGAGAAGGGCAGTAAACAAAAGGCCTAACTGCTGTTTATGTTTAAAGAAGAGAGGAAGTTTCGGCTCTTGGTTGGAGTAACCCCTCTCCCCGTGCCGGTGCAATGCTTTTTTAGACTGACCCCGCTCAATGGAAATTTTGTTAGGCAAGATCCCACGTCCGAGAGTCTGATTCTGCTTTCATTCTTCTCAAGGAAGGAGGCCACAAAAGGGGAGGTCTTTGCTTTTCCTGTTAGAGATGCTAGTATTTTTATATAAACTGCTCTGCAGATGTTTTCAGGAATAAGATAAGACGGTGCTCTTTCATCAGCTCTTTGGCTATTTGATTACGATACAGAAAGAGTGAATTGACCCGAGCCAAGTAGTTCGGCTAAGCCGGAAAGAAAGAGTTAGATAATCTTTGAGATTAAATGCGGCAATGTCAAAATCAAAGCAGGCGCAAGGTCCATTTTTGAGCTCAAGGCTCAAGGACGGAATAACCAACCTTATTATTGATAGCGAGAGGACAGGCGAGAACATCCCTAACGGAATGGAATGGCCTAGCTTTGCTTCTTGCTCTCTAGGCTTGATGAAGGTGGCAATCTAGCTTCCATTGAAACAAAACGAAGGAACTTTTCCGGAGTTCAGGTTCAGACTTAAGGCTAAGGCAGCGAGGAGAGGTTGAGTCATTCGCTAAACAACTCTTTTGTTGGGCGATCAAATAGGTGCTCCTACCCAACCGGACTAATGAATGCCAACTGGAATAACTCACTTTCCTATCGTTCGGTAGGAGATCCCTTCTTTTGGCTTGAAAAGTATTACCTGTTGCTAATGAGGAGAGATCTTTAATTAGGGTTTGATGCTCCTCAATGGGGATCCCCATAATAATAGCTTGCTTGTGGAACCCTTTGTTTGGTACTTGAATAGGGGTATTCTTGTACAGCTTGGTCCTTTCCCTGGCGCACTGCCATATAATATACTAGTCCTCCTCAACCCCAATGGGATAGAATTCCTTGTGAATTCTAGTTTTCTACTGATTCCGCGACAACCCAGAAATGCCATGGTTCCTCATATATGCATTCAATCAAGTTAGTGCAAAATTTGACGATTTCTATTTTCTTTCTCCGATCCAGTGCGTTCTGTCTTCTTTCCGACGGATCAGCCCTATTTATAGAATAGAAGGGCTTCGATTCTGTATTCCAACAGAAAGAGCATTCGCTGGACGGCCAAACATTGAATGAAATGTTGGCATGGGGTTTATTTCAATTCCATTTTTAGTCTTTTTAAATTAAAATTGATCTTGTATACGCCGGTTGAAGCACACGTTGGAGCATCCAAACAAACCAGCAGAGGCTGCTGTGGCAGAGACAACAGCAAAAGCACTAGTCTCCGTTGATCACCTACCAGCATAGGTGGCAGGAACTTACTAGGGTTTAGGTACCAATTCGAAGAGCATTCGTTTACCTCTCCTTAGGGGTCGAGAGCAGCCAGCCTAGAGGTACCACTCTAACAGCGGCATCCCGACCTGATACGGATCCCTACCTCTCTATCCACAACCGGCCCACCATTTCGAAAGCTTATTTATTTACTTGAGGTATAGGCATGGGCACAGGTTCCTTCGGCGGCAGGAAAGGCAGTTGATTTGGCCGGATTGAAGCAAACACGCAATACACACGGAGGTGGAAACTGCAGTATAGTATATATACGTCAAGGCCGACCAACTTCTAAAAAAAAAACTTCATATTAAGTTGACTCCATTGATGCATTAATGACCCAGTAAAAGCACTATCTCGCCCATATACGAATACAAAACCACTTAAAATAAATACAGATTGAGATTGAGAATCAGTTTCCCTTTGGACGGATCCAGTTCCCATTCGGGAGCCAAAGCTTGACTAATAAGGACTACCTGGCAAAAATCCTTGAATCTCAGTTTCAGTTCCGTAAAGGGGTAAATATCAGGATTCATAGCCCATTGAAAACCCGGTTTACCCCCGGGTATAAGCACTTGATCTAGTTGTTTTTTCTATTGATTCAGTCCCATCAGCAATAGCAGGGATGGCGGCAGAGCTATAGTAAAAGAAACCGCGGGAAACAAAGGCACCAATAAATAGCTACATGGGTCGCATAGAAGCTTTAAGAGATAGGGGGCCATCCACCGAAGATGACAGCGGGAAAGACGGGAACACGAACTAGGTAGCTTATGCTTTTTTTAAGAACAACCAGCTCTGGCTCTAAGCTTTCTCCCACTGGGAAAAGGAAATTGAACTGGATTTTTTGGGTTTGACCTAATCTTTTTAGCTTCCTCAATCTCAAGGTTTGACTTTCCAGTGGGCTCTCTTTCAGCTTCAGCCAGCTCAGTCTGAGACTTGCTTTCAGAAGAGAAAGAATATGATAGTGGGTCGTTAGGAGAATACAGATAGTTAGCTCATTTTAGCTCCTTAGCCTGTCGGATCGGTAGCTGGGTATAAAAAAGATTGCCATTAAAATTAGGCTCTTAGCCCCTTAGCGTGTTTGGACTCCTCGTATGGAACCAAGAGAACTTGAGGGGCTTCTTATCTTTGGCACTCTAAAAGAAAGGCTCGCAACGCAATAAGAAGTATTGGAAAGATCCAATTCAGATTCGGAGAAAGATGCACCTTGGATACATTTATTTTCATGCGCACTCACACCACCTGATGCAACAGGGACTGCTACGAAGGCTGGGACGAAGACTGCAACAACCAGGAATTACACTAGGACTGGAAGCAAAAAGGCTAATCTTTTGATTAGGACTTCTACTCAAACTAAAAACGAATTTCATCCTTAGCTGGATAGCCTTAGGGCTTAGTTAGTTAAGAGTCATCCCCCCCTTGCCTTTGAGTTTGAGAGTAGTCCAATAGCTGCCGTTATTTATTCAACAAAAGCAGACGGGATACTTAAATAAGATAGACCACCAAAGAACGAAAGTCAGTACCACCACTGCTACTCCAACTAGTACAGCTAGCGCCTCTAACGAATCACATGCTGACCCCGGACTGACTCAAGGACCAAGACCTACTGCCCTTACGACTTATATAATAATAATCTATATAGCGGATGAACTAAACTAGCTTAGCTGCTCGGAGAAAGGCTTTAAAGACCAGGTTCAAGGCGTAGAGAAAAGAAAGGTGATTCCCCTTCGTGTCCCTGGCTGTCTTAATGGCAGCGATTGCCTTTAGGTTAAAAAGGATCCATAAAAAAGTGTCTACTAAGAAAAAATAGGGCAGGTTCTTCCTCTCTATCCTTCCCTTACTTGTTTTTGGGTGTACTTTTTGGTATCTCGCCCCAATCGCCTTAAATAGCTCCAATGGTCATCAAATGGTATTCAAAAACGTGTCTTTGTCTCTTTAAAATGGAAGTGGAGTTCACCTATCCAGGTGTTCCGATATCAAGGTTGTTAGCGCTTTTTTCTAGCACTTTCCGAAATGAGAGAATCCAGTGCCGTAGTTCTGTAAGCCAGCATATGGTTTGAAGTAAGGTGGGTTAGCCCTTTTTTCATTGGGGCGAACAACGTGCTCGCTTTATTTTTTATAGATCCCTGCCTTTCCTATTCCTAGCCACTATGGTTTTTCTTTTTTTTTTCTGGGAATAGGGGGGCAGGACTGGTTTTTGTACCTACTATCAAAAGTGGGGTTCTCCCTCGGGGGTAGAGCCCTCTCCGTTTTATTATGTAAGTTAGGCTGCTCCCAGAGTCTGGCCTTGGCCTTTGTTTTCATTGTGAGGGCCGTCATTGCTGCCGAGCCCGAATCCAGTAAGATGATGATGGCCCCTTCGGGGTCTTCGGGCACAGCAAGCTCTTCGGGGCGACCCACTATTGATCTAAATCTTCCTCCAGCTGATGAGCCGGAGCCTGCCTCAACCTCGGACCAGCCGCAGGAAGAGGTGGAGCTACGTCGTCAGATGGAGGAGCATATTTTGAGGCGCTTAATAGCAAAGTCTCCCCCTTATACGAATCCAGATCTGCTTGTTAATCAAGCGGGGGAGACCGCTCAGTTAAAAAGGCAGATGGTGGACCGTATGCCGGAATTGGATCCCGACCACTCTCCCTTTTGGCGAGAGCAGAGATATAGAATCATTACTGATTCCATTCTCACAAATCGGGAACAAGCTGACTACGCTCCTCACCGTCTGCGACAGATGCTCGGGGAGTTGAGTAACCCCGATTCCCCTACCTTTAAAAGGATGCTGAAAATTCGAAAGAATTTTCAGGAAAAGGGGACTTTCAAGTGTTAAGCCTTTCTTTTTTTTATGAGGTCGTGTACAAGCGCAACCCACCGCACAAGCGTGGGCTGGGCCTACCTCCATCCCTAGAGGAAGAGATGAGGCCTTTTTTCTTTTCACTTGAAGGATAAGGTTTTAAACACCCTCAGCTGCTACTGATAAAGGGGCGTAGCGGGTAAGGCAAAGGCAAAAGGTGTATCAGCAGTTCGAGGACGAGTTCCATAAGGGGTTTCCCCACAAGCGTTCTATAGAAGGGTTACAAAGGAGCTAATGGGTTAAAGGGCAGACTATCAGTAGTAAGACTCACTCTAACGTGGTGGATAACGCGCTAACAATATCTAGTTCTTATCAGTGCTTGGCGATCCAGATGAGCCAACCGATCCAAACGAGTAATAGGCAGCTCCCTTAAGACTAGCAGTTTATAATAAAGCAGTTGATTCTGTCCCTAGGGCAAGTGAGTTTAGTAGCGGAGCAGGCAAGAATAGCCTTTCTTGCAGAATCCAATCCATCACAACGAAAAAGACTAGCTTCAGCCTTATCCATCCACGCTAGAGATGGAAGATTTATAGATCGACGTTCCCACATAAAGTAATGCTTAGATTCACTCTGGTATACGCTCCAAAGATTTACGAAAGAAAGAGTCCCGGGATCGGAAGGAAATTCAAATGCCTCACACAGGCAACTCCGCTAGGCTCAGCATTCAAGAGCTCAGTTAGCAGTTCAGCGACCGGCTATCCCCGAGAAAGCCCGGTATTCTCAGATCAGGAAGGGACATACTCCCTTATTCCTTCTATCTAGGAAAGGTCTGCACCAATAATGCAGCTGAATACGAAGCTTTGATTATGGGACTGGAACTAGCTTTGAAGTTCAAGATCCGTCATATTGAGATCTTCGGGAACGCGGAATTGGTCATCAAACAAATGACCACGGAATATGAAGTGCGGTATGAAGGCCTTGCAATGTACCATGATCTAGCTCAACGCCTATTCGAATGCTTCCCTGATGCCAGCATTACTCATGTGCCAAGGAAGGATAACGCAATTGCAGATGCCTTCAGAAACAAAGGAAAGACTTAGCTGGGTTTGAAGTTTTCGTACGAACTCAGAGCTGTGGGACTTGAATTTTATGCAAAGTCTTTTACTAGGGTAAAGACTACACATACCGAATCGACTACGAGAGGGAATAGCCAGAGTACGGATCTTGATAAACTAAAAAGAAGACGGAATAGAATCCGAGACCTACGATTTCAATTAAGTTAAGTAAATTTGCCCCTTAGCCGCTCGCTAATGGTTCTCCACCAGTTACACAGTAATTAGACACCAATCAAAGACTTCCAACATCGTCAGTCACTGAACTCACTCACGGAACAATAAAAGACTTGACTCCGGACACAGGCTCGGCAGCACGCTGGCACTGACTCTCATCATTCTCAACCAATAAGGAAATCGACTCGGTGCCTCAGGATTATGGGGATAAAACTCCAACAACCTCTTACACTCGGTCAACGAATAAAGGAAAATCAGTCTTTTCTGGGTCAGCTCTTAGAAATTATCAAGACAAAGAAAATGGAAGAAGATAGGCCAAATGGTGATAGAGCCGAAAAACCCTTCCCTCGATCTACGAAAAGAAATGATTCGAATACAACAGGGAGGAATGGAAGGATGGCAAGGCGCTTACTTACACAACAATAAAAAGAAGGATAAGGATTTACTTCGGGTAGGCTCTTAGACTCAATAAACAAGCCTTTACTTCAAACAAAACAATGAAAAGGCCCACTTCATTACGAGAATGGAAAGAATCAAACGAGGGACGACTAGGCGAATTAGTCAAAGGTGGAACCCCCCAAGAAGACCCTGTGGCAATGGATGGTTAGAACCCGGAAAGAAGAAATATCGGTTTTTTTATATTACACGAACAGAAAATAAAGATTGATTGCAAGGCTTTTCGCTCCTTAAAACATTACTTAAACTTAAAGCTCAGAAATGCAGGATGGTCTTGGACGGACTTCGGACTAAGAGAGGGATAAAATTGAAGACTGAGGATAATTAAAGCTTAATTTAGTCCCTGACTAGGGGCAAGAAAAAAGAAGATGACGATCGCTCGTGCACCATGACTAATTAGGAACTCACCCAAGGTGTGAAGCGAAAACATCCTTTATTGAGACTGGAAATATAGAAAAACTTGCAAGGACACACGCACACCAAGCAGTCACTTCCGCACCTGAAGGCAAAGAGAAATCATTCCTGGATGCGAGATAAGGTACAAGCACTAAAAGAAAAGGAATGAAACCTAAGGAGGAGGTCCGTCCTTAGTATCAAAGTGTTTTGATCTGTCTTATAATAGGGTCTTCACTGACAAGGGTCTTGTCAAGAGGACCAAGACATTGATTGACTTAGCCTACACTCTAATTTCCCCTTAGACAAGATTGAATTGAACCATTTCCATAGATGCCCTATATTTACATGAAAAGACAAATATGAATAGTCAGCTTGAAAGACTTCCTTATACTTATAAAGCTAACATAATTTTCATGATATAAGAGTATAAGAATAGAAGAGAAAAAAATGGAATGGGAGGGGTGTGGGCCTAAACGTCCTTATTGAAAACTAAAGCGCTAACGAGCAAGAAAAGACCCCTTACTATAGTAAGGGGCCCTTTCTTGCAGGATGCCGGGTGCGCAGGAACGCCCAACCTATACAAGAGGTTTCCGCCTTCATTTGGTCGTGCTGCTATGATGTAACGTGCAGTCGTCCCGAGGCAGCAGGATGTATGGTGTAGGGCCCCCTATTTTCTCTCCCTTAAAGTCCTTTATAGATTTCGAGTCGGGAATAGAGCAGTGGCTTATTCGGCGCTATATCACAATTCATTCATTCTCGGGCATAGCAGTTCACGAAACGTGGCATGGGACATCTGTCGGCGGCGGGAGTCAACCATCCGAGCGAGAGGTCAGACCAATAATCTCATTCACCCTGGTCCAATCCGAACGGATCTTGTTGAATGAATTGATCCATTGTTGTATGCCTTACTTCTTAGTGCATTTTTTCCTACTCGGACCCGCCGTACTTCCTTTGAGTACTGCTGAGAGAAGAGATATAGTGGAAACATTTTGTTATGGTGGAGAGTGGAGAGTGAAAACACCAATGCAGCAGAGAACGACCGCATGAATCGGAATCCACTTATATTAAGACAGACGACCGAGAAAGAAAGGTTCCACGTTCTCCAAGTGGTTGATCTTAGCGTGCTAGCCGCTGCTTCATTTCGTATAGTGATAACGCTTTCTCTTTCTTAGCGCTCCGCCCCCCCTTGTATAGTAAGGGGGACTCTGGTTGCGCGGCTTTTTCTTATAGGGGTCTATTTTCTCTGACTTGACTCAGCTTGACCTACTTGACTCAGCGGTTAGAGTATCGCTTTCATACGGCGAGAGTCATTGGTTCAAATCCAATAGTAGGTAAAACCGGCCGAAACCCCTGCTTTTGCCAGCATGACAGCAAGCACGGACTGGCAGCAAGGAGTCAACTGAATGACCAAAGCATCGGTTGCTTCCACTTGTGGCCTTCTTCGACCGCCTTGACACCTTAATATCAAGGAACCCCACCCCTCTCTTCTTCTCTTCATGTATGTGGGCTGCCCACCCCGTCCCAAATAGACGAACAGGAACAAGCTGAATAAAGGCGCGAGAGAGAGAGTTGATACTCAGCTCACCTCCCCTCTTCCACAATTAGGTGAGGACCAGGGAGGCCGGAAACCCCAACGGGAAACCTTTCACCGCGCCACACGATTCTTTCGCGAAGCGCTCTCTCAGACGTTTCCACTCCTGCCCCCGCAAGCAAAGAGGTTTCAAGATACCAGGCGACCAAGTGAAAGTGAACAGCCCCGAGAAAAGATTCTAGGGAGCGTACCTCTTCTAAGAAAAACTAAGAATTTAAATATAAAAAGAAAAAGAAGAATCTTTTTTTTTATGGACCCTTTGGACCTCCGACCAATGAGGTGATGACACATGCATGCGTGCATATAAACTACTTAAAAGTGGGTTCCAACCCTGGGTGGCACTATGTAACTCAATCCATTATAGGGCTATTGGTGGATTTTTTTTTAGAATAGACTCTGAGACTTTTAGGAAATTTTTTCGAGATAAGGACTTGCAAAAGTCGAGTAGTCGAAGAAGTAAGGTCTCAGACTCGCGGAAGACAAGTGAAAAGTCTCTCGAGGTTTCGCCGCTTTGAAACAATACAATAAGTTTCAAAATTTCGCAAAAATTCAGAGGGTTCCGCCAGAAAGAGTTTGGGATTAAATCGTTTGGTCTTTGTTGGAAGTTCCCTGATTGGTTTGAGAACCTGATTGAAGAAGACCATAATTTTGGAATACACGTAGATCTGCAGATCCAGTGTTTGAAGTTATTCTAGTGTGTTTCGATTTTCGATTTAAGAATTCCACAGTTCAGACAGAGACGTTGTTGAGTATGTGACTTGACTTACTCCAGGGTGACTCAAGTCTCGATTGAGCAGTCATTTTTCATAGTCACGGGTCCTGCTTTAGCACTGTTTCACATTTGCAACTGTAGAGGGCGGTTTGTGACCTTCCCATTTTCCAGTGAAACCGGGGACCGAAAGGTCGGTGAGAGATAGCAATAAGATGCATCCATTTCTAGGCTAATTCAGTGTCTTGTGGATGCTATCTATGAGGTAGTTAGACACGCCCCTTGGGGGATCTGTTGGGTCTTTTAAAAAGACTCAATCAAAGGGCACAAACAAATGAAGGGAAAGCCTGCTGTTTTTCTGAGGTTGGGTTTTGAGATGAGAGTAAGATACACACGTCGAAGAAATCCGTTGTCTAGAGAGAGTGGAGTGATCTCAAAGAGTTTTCAATTTGAATATTTATTCAATTTTTATTTATATATATTCAAATTTTATTTATATATATATATAAATAAAATTCTTTTTTAATATAGTTTTATTTGATTCGAAAAACTATATTATAGTTTTTCTTGCCCCTTTACTTGAGACTTTCATTCCCCTTTGATAGCTCTTTTTTGGGAAGGATCGAAGATCGGATATATCGGCTCTATTTTCCTATCGGACCTGTGAAAGTACTTGCCTAATTGTGAGAACTCGTTAGCCCTTATCAATTATTGTACGCCAATACTTGAAAAAGAACTCCCGAAATTAGAAGTTCCACGTCTGCCTTTCACCGGTGTGGGATCAAGCCCTTCTACTAGCCCCCCAAGAGCTATATCGGTGGCACTCGGGATCTACGACTTATTTAGTTACGATAGGACGACTAATCAAAATTCAGCTTCCTTCCCTGGAAAAGCAACTGAACCTGAACCTTCGCTACGTTCCAGCTAGTCGAACTACCTCAGTGAACCAGAGAAAGCATTTCTATTCAAAGCAATCCACCCAAGCCAAGGAAGGCTAGCTAGTCTCTAGGGGCGGAATCTCTAGAAATTCCGTAACTCTTTTATATGATAATCAAAGTTCTTCGCCTGCTAACTTTTTAAGTAAACAAACCGATGCGCCCCTTTCTTGATTTAGGAGTCCGACACTCGGTTAAATATGTCTATCGCAGCAAATCCTTCTCACAGTCTATAGCCTTCGCTAGTTGCATCTGTCAAAATTCCGGGCGTGCCCCGGTGTACCTGCTTCCAAGCCTCCGCTATTTCCTTTACTAAGGCTATGGCTCCTTTGTCTTTGTATGAAAATTCCAGTTCACTCAGCTCGTGTGTCGTAGGGACAAACTGTTTTTCACCAAACTGCCTCCGGACCATGGCGGGGGCATAACTGACTCCTCCCCAGGGTCCCAACAAAGGAAGCCAAGGGTAGCTTCCATATCTATATGCTACTGGGCAAGGCTTCACCCACTTTAGGAACTGCACTACCTGCAAATTTTTCCATTGAAGAGGTTTCAATTCTCAACAAAGGAAATAGCCGCTTACTACTATAAACCATAGGCTACTGGGGCTTCCCTTCCACACCAACTGAAACTGAGGGACCAATCGAAGGCGGACCAAGAGCTTTTTTTCTTTACATAATTTACGGAAGGTAAGTTACTACTGGCCCTAAAAGCGGGGCCGATTACACAGGTTTTAGTTAAAAGGCATTTCCGCTTTCTACAAGAAATGATCGCAAATGGCGAAAGACCCGAATCACCAGGACCTCGCTCTAACAAAGATAGGGCAGAATCCACTTAGACACAAGGGGAAACTGCGGGACTTAGAAAAGCACTACAACCTACTTCTTCCTCGACCTCCCCTTAAGAAAAATAAGATGGAAACTTAGCCGATTGATTAGCTAATGGAAGACTTTATAACACACTAGGAATGGAAAGAGCGGATTCAAGCTTTGAAAGGAATTCTGCCCTAGCCGATTAGAAGGCTACAGACCAAATATCATAGTGGATGTCCCCTTACTTCACTTCAAGAGTTTCAAAGGATCAAGGAAGAGGCAGCGAGCCAGACTCTTTCGCTAGGGCTTTGGGACTAAACCCGAAAGCACAGACAGCTAATGGAAAGCGGTAGGACTAAGAGCTGTGGGACTAGAACTCACATTCACTCCAAAGAAATGAACGAATGGACTCCCTCGACTGCTAGAAGACTAAGAGAGGGTTGGAAAGCTGCTTACGGACTTCGGACAAAGAGAGGTACCTAATAGAAGGCTTAGAGCAAGACAAAGGCAGAATGGAATACCAGCCTAAAAGCGGGGCCAGTTAGACCAACTTCAAATGAGACAAGATCCTTTATATCGCATATCGTTCGTCACACACAAATGCAAGGCACTTCACCACCTGAAGGAAGGTGCAAAGCGAAAAACTAAGTTCTTGCTGCGGGAGAAGGCTTATTCGCTGACTGAACTGATAAGCTTATCGGATTAGGACTTAGGGTAAGTTGGGGGGTGCGCCTTAGCTTAAGTTAAGGGTGAGTTCCTCCTTGAGAGAGATGGAATGATGCGAAAGCTAATGTAGGACTAATAGAGAGGTGGACTCATAGAACGAATTGAAGGCTTACAAGCCCGGCTAGGATTATTCGCTTACTGACTGCCTGGCTGATAACCTTAAATGAAAGGATTAGGCCAGGACTCATACGATTCGAGTAGGATGAAAGGCAAGGATGATAAGCTTTCCTCGCGTACTGGCTTATTCGCCGAGCAGGAAAGAAGAGACCTCTCTTATGCAATTCTCGAGGTTCACCAGGACTAATCTCGATTGCCCGATTCCTTTCATCTAACTTGGATTTAAAAGCAAGCATGATTTTCGATCTTGTAACTGATAGAAGGATTGGGATATGATTAACGAATGAACCACACTGACACAGAAGAAAAAGACGGTGAAAGTACCTGTGCCACCAGTTGGTCAATGGGTGCCTGTGGTAAAGAAGTCCAAGTCTGAGAAAAAGCCTGCAGAGGGAACGGAACATCTGTAGAAGTCCAGTCACCGAAGCTATCCAGGACCCAGAGGAGAAGGTTGTTGAGGAAGAAGGCTTCAGTTAAAAGAAAATTGCAGCTTGAGGTGGAATCACAGCCAGAGGCCGGCTCTCTCTACCATAGATGGATCTAAAGAAAAACTTCTTCTACACCAGCTTGTGTAATAGCAGTAGGCAGTAGGGGCTCAGATTCAATCAAAACTGTTTGTACGGGTACCAAACCATCTTTCTCAAAACTCAAAGCTCGATCTTTAGCTTATTGAATGGAGTTCGCCTCTTTAGCTCTTTAGTGAAAGCTAGGCTAGTCAAAAGCTCTTCCTTAGTGATGGAGATCGGCTATGAGACTCCTTGGAAAGGCTACTCAACCCCGTTAACAGGGCCCCATCACGCTCTTCTCTTTATAAGGTAAGGGTTTCCCCTCTCCGGAAGGATTCCTATGGTAGTATAGTTCTCGGCAAAGCTTTCAACCAAATAAAGAAAAGAGATAGTTGTAGTGCCTTCCGTTTCAAGGCAAGGTTGAAGAAAGACAAAAAACCTAACCAGCGAAACCAAAGCTGACGCTTGCTCTTAGAAGAGGTTTTTTGGCCACTAAACTAAGCGCTTACTGGACGACTTGATCTTGATGTCCCCATAGATCCAGGATGCCCGACTTTCTGGCAAAGACCAGTCTTGCTTCTTTTTTTTTCTCTTTACTTTTGCCTCAGGCGCTAGAAAGATTGCCACTTCTATTATCTATTATAAGTAGAAACGCGGATGGAGAAGACTCTGAAAGACTCGAATTTTTCGTGTTCTCGCTAATCTAGGGAGCCCTTCCACAAAGAAAGCTTTGAACCGGGACCCTATCTTCAACCATTCTTGTAGCGGGGAAAGTCCTTCTGACACGGCAGGAGCACGTTCTGCCTCGAAATTGACTGAAATAAAGTCAAAAAAATATCATCTCATAACATAAGTCAAAGCAGTCTCTATTGAACCTCTGGCTCTGGCGGTTGAATCAGCTGGTATGACATTTCCTGCTATGGAAGAATCCCTTTTGATTTAATCAGCTTCTACTGGAATAGTGAAAGCCTTATATTATGAATCAGTATAGGTTGACCTCTTCTACTTTCTTCGACCCTGCTCTTCAATAGAGTCTTGAGGCTAAGTCAGCTCTCTTCTTCTTTTTCTTTCTCTGACATTCTGAGAGAAAGATTGATCCACCTGGAAACCCCTCTTGGCCTACTTAACCTACTCTTCATTTAGGCAATAATAGCAGACTTTGCTATTACATCCTCCGATTCGGCAAAAGAAACTTCTCTCGTGGTCAAGCATCCGGCTTTCCTTCCTACAAGCATGACTGGCACCAAAAGGGCACCAGGTCTTGCTTGAATAAGCAAGACTTCTACTATTCTATTCATGACCGCATTTCAATGAGTGCAGACAGCCCAAGAGCAATAGCCTGAGTGGGCAAGAAGTTCTTTTACTTACGCTTTTTTATTTAAGCGCATCCTGGTGACAGATTCGAAGTAGAAGACTCTCTATATTATATTAGGACTGCTACCTTTACAATCAAATAAAGATAACTACTACTTTACTAGTTCTGAAAAGACTATGACTTACCTTATTGTCGAAACTCGCGGGAGAGTGCTAAACTCAAGATCTTTTTCCCGAAGATAGCTAAGAATTGGCTTTCGGAGATTCATAAGTTATCACAACCGCATGAAGACTTCTGACTTTCAATTTACGAAAAGGAAAGGCCTAGTGGAAGGGCCTCAATGAAAGACCGGCGACATATTTTTTTTATGGAAAGTTACTTTTTCCGTGAACTCCCCAACCTACAAGCATATAAACCTCGAGCTTCAAACACTTCCATTTGTGACCATCCAACTCTCCAATGAGCCTGCACTCTCAAACACAAAAAGAAGGACAAATGCTCGATCCTATCCATCCGGCTTATTGGGAGTCGTTTTCATTCCTCTCACCTCTCCAGATTTTTTCCAATCCATTGTTCTTCGTTTTAAGAACGAAAGTCAATGTCAATGATTTTTTGTGTTGTGTCTTGCGTATGCTCTAATCTCAGATATTTTTTGAATTCTAGCATACAATAGCTAGTTTAGCTGCTTTCTTCGCATGATAAAACCTTAATCATCATGAATTGAATTTATATGGGCATACTGAACTGATCTCCTTTGGGTATCCTCTGCAGGGGAAAGAACTAAGATGGAAGGACGGACGATCGACAGGAAAGAAAGTGACTGCCCTATCCCTCCCTTGATGGACCCCTCTAATTTGGTCAATTTGAATCTTGTGAAACTTCTGAACTTGGAAAATGTGGAGGTCATTGCTCATACCAATGAATTGAAGCGGATGTTGAGCTTGCCATGTTCAGTACTTCAAACTGAAAAAGAAAAAGTTTCAAACCGGGGCTAAATGATTTTTTTCATCTTGTGAGGAGGCTTCACAAATTTATATTGGGGAGGGGTTACAACAACAGATGGTGCTTCTTTCTTGGATACCGTCAAGATCAAGACTAAGAAGAGATGTTTTCTGGGATTTATCAGAAAGATATGGTATTCACTCGATCGTTGCTTCCTTGTGAGGTGATGGAATTTCTTAAGAGAATCCCTGAGGAGACTACTGGAAAAGAGTCTTTCCTTCAAGATGGTTACATCCTGCAATATTCACCCCTCCCTCCAAACTTGATTTTCGGTGCCAGGTGTTAGCTTCATGTCTTCGGATCTTTCTATATCAATGCTCAATCTAAAGCTCGCAGTCTGGTACACCAAATGTGAATCTCATGAAGTTGAAGCCAACAATTTGGAATCAGCGGAGGGGCACTGCAGAAGCATCTCATGATATAGATGCACGATTGGGGATAAAAAAGGAGTCAAAACCTCAACTCAACCAAAGCATGTCTTGAAGATAACTTTTATCATCAGAAAGGGCGCGTGTACCAATTCATCAGAGAAATAGATTTCGGGCTTGGGTATCCATGGCACCCTATTTGAACTTGTTGAAAAAGGGGCGTAGCGAAAGCAACAAATCCTTTAACAGCAGCAAAGACTTCGGATGGGAAACCTTATCTTAATAGGAAGTGGCCACTAAATAAAGTAAAGAGTTCTGCCTTCTAGCCAGAGCCCTTTATTATGGCCTTCATTTTTTTCCTGCTTCAAGCTTGGGAAAGTGTGCTTACTTCGGGGATGAAGAATCAGTTGAACTAACTCGACTAAGAATCCTAGAAAGCGGTGCCCTTGGTTCAGTTTTTAGAGAAAATGCTTTTGATTTGGTCCTTTCAGCAGTTGGCGCGTAGTATCCATCCTGTAACTGACTCTCATCAATTGGTTGAATAACCCACCTCTTACTTACAAGCTACAAGCAAGGGGAATCGCTTCAGGAAAAGAGCTCGAACGATAGCTGGCTCGCCTAAGTGGTAGAGAAAGTTACTTCGGTCAATCCTTCATAAGCCCTTTTTCACGAAAATCGGTAACCGGTGCGGTAGAAGAGAGCTCCTATTTCACTTGACGTTTACTAGCTTTCAAGTCAAGATAGAAGAGCCTTGAATGCTTGCTCTCGGAATTCTTCTAGTGAGATTGTAGACCCAAGAATGCCTAATAGAGCCTACTTCCCACTAGGGGTGACAGGATTTTCCTCTTCCAATTCCGGAGGCTTTCGATCTGACATCAAGACTTGAAAGCTCTCTCTGTGCACTTCTCTTTGCTTGGCGCTAGCTTGATTCTTTTTCTTTTCTTGAGTTTCGAAAGCGGAAAGAACGTAGGATAGGATAAGTGAGGATACGGAATGAATGCTCTTCGATGCTAGCTAGGTATTTATGGACGGACACTTACCTTTTTTGACAAAGGGTGGGAAGACTTCGCCTTAGTATAATCGGGTAAATCACTATTAGGAGAATAAGGGAGCTTACGAAAAGGGCTATCAAACGGCTGTGACTTTCAATTGGCCTTGTCTCGCTTAACTCGTCGAGTAGTGATTATCCCGGAAGGAAGATCTGTTCGAAAGGTCTCGCCAAAAATCCGTATAATGATTAGCTCCTAGCCCCTGCTTCTTGAATTGGTGCTATCATCGTATAATAATCTTCCAATTAAATAAATATGCTCCTTTTTTACACTCCAGGTAATAAATCGGCTATCGGCAGCATTCACAGCTGAGCTGATTTTATCACTCTCACTTGCAGCCTAGTCTGTAACAAGAACCATGGCATTCGATGCTTCCTGTACTGCTCCTGTCTAGCAAAGAGCCAAAGATCGTAGCGTGTCTACTATTGCTATTGATTCAACCTCCTCCTCATATAAAGTAAGAAGTGCCACATTCCCTTTCGCTCGCCACAGCCTCCCTACTCAGGAATTAGCCTAACGGCAGAGCTCTTGCTGCACTCAACTCAAAAAGGCTCCACAAGCGCGATAGAGGAGTAATTAACGCGCGTTGAGCGAGCAGCAAGGTTTCTATTCGACCACGTGAACGCGGTTTATCCGTACTAATGTAAAAGACTGCTCCTGCTGCGAAGTTTACCGCTCCGCTAACGCTATGTGATCCGGTCAAGATGAATCGAATGGTCTTTTTCCACTTGACAATCCCCTTCCATATCATTATATAGGCATATATAGGATTCACGACGGACGCCCTGTGTGGAGAGAGCCCTAAAGCACTGTAAGCAAGTTACTCCACCAAGAGAAGTGCGAATCCGCCAAGGGCATTCCCAGCAGCATTAGCTAGTTATATGCAAATAACAGCCAAGGAAGGAATCGGGTGAGGAAAGAAGAAGACTGGAACCGATGTTCCAGATCATTACGAATCCTAAGCCAACTGAGTTATCTCGTTTGGCGTGGGCATCAGTTGAAGTTGTTGTAAATTATCGATGAGAAAGGTATTATGGGAACTTCTCAATAAAGTGACCCTTTTTGGAAAGACTTAGGCTCAATCGCAGCTTAACAGGCTCGCTCGCTGCATCCTTCCTCTTTCAAGAGTTCTTTCGAAGCCCCTTTCTAACACCTTCTTTTTTCGTTGGTAATGGTTTCAAGTTTTGAATGGATGTCCCAATTGGGTGAATTCTTAAACCGAGATGGATTCTTGCCCGACCAAATAAGATAAAAGCTTGGCAGCGAAAAGGCTTTTCCAAGAAGCAACTTCCTTATTAGGGGGCTCCCCTATTGATATTTAATCACTCTCACACAGGGGTGGCGGGTGGATACAGAAAAAGACTAATCCAATCTTTTAATGAAACAAGAAGTACCACCAGTGTGATAGAATGCGATTCCGAATGATAAGACGTAGGTAGGATAGAAGGTATAGGATGGAACCGAATCGAGCCTACGGGGAAGTTGTTGCTCCTTAGAATGCCAAACCAAAGACGAAGCAGGCAAGGCTTTCCTTTCTTGTAGTCGGGGAAAGAATCCCGGGGTTGATGCTGAACCAATTCTTCCATTCCAGAGCCCAGAGGAAGAGGAAATAACATTCCATGCTGCGAGGCATCGCTGATAACATTGCCTGTTGTACAGTTGCTTTAGCCTAGGAGCCAACCTAGCTAAGGCAATATCCCAAAGTAGGGGCAGCTAACTGTGTAGATAGATGCTCTTTCCTCTTGCGGGAAAGCTATTCCTTGAGTTGAGATGCTACTGCTTAGATTAGATGGTTAGCTTAGTAGATGCTTTCTTGTAGCTCTACCTTTTAAAAAGCACTTCTCTTGCGTTCTTGAGTTAGTTTTTTGTCTTGTAGCTACTACCGATATGCTATGCAAGTGGTAGAAGTGGTGCTATTAATTCAGTGCTAAGCACTCAGCTCGCTCAGGGCTTGGAAGACCCTTCGCTAGCAAGGCAGCTATTACAGAGGAAGGAAGAATAAGGGGGAGGGGGTACCGAGGAGACAAAGACAACTATGTAAGGCTTAGACCTTGCGTATACTGCTCCTCCTTTGGGTAGCTCTCTCTTCAAGCACTCTTGCCCCCAATTCACCGATAGAGAAGAAAGAGATAAGCAATGACCGGGCTAGACCAATGAAAGCGGACCAAGGTTTTTATTCGTTAGCTAAGCGCGCCTATTACAGCGCCTCTATTACAGAAGCAAAAGCGATGCGCCCTATTGACCAGCCGAAGAGCATTCTTATAAAAGAATGAATGGGAAGCGGGCCCGGTCTATATTGCTAGAGTTATCTTTACTTCACCCCCCACGTACTCCTCTATTCTTATATTTGAATTCCGTCTCTAAGCTTCCCCTTGAGTGCCTGCTGAGACTTATTTTCTCTCCACTATAGTTGCGATCTCTAAGCGGGATTTTCAGTCATCTATACTTTTTCTTTCTCTAGCGAGTGAAGAACGAGTGTTGAGCGAGTGAAGTGCCCCATAAGCTATAAGGGCGAGCTATATGTAACAATTTCGTGAGCAGCAATTGAACTAAACGTTCCAAGTGCATCCAGCAGGAATCGAACCTACGAATTTGCCTCTTTATTAGGTTGGTATAGGTTGGGCGCTTTAACCATTCAGCCATGGATGCAAAAAGACTCAGCGAGTGAACTAGGTTTTGGTATTCCTTCTCGAGCTTCTATTTCGTCCGTTAAAGGGGATTCGAGAAAAGATGGAATAGGAAGACGTGTTTCCAGAACAAACAAGATACAGGTTGAGAAGGGGAAGTTTGCAAAGTTAGACAAGATTGGAATGGGCATAGGAACATGTATTGATGTACCAGATCGGCTAATGCTCCCAGGTTGATGCGATGTATTCCACCAGTTGACTGAAGACTTGATTATTGGTATATCGATCGGTCCAACACAGATTGAAATAGAAGCCGGTTCGACAGGAAGCTTTTGAAAACGCAGTGCACCCAGGTAAATAAGGAACGAGATGAATACTGAGGTTAAACGAGCATCCCACACCCAAAAGGTGCCCCACATAGGTCTTCCCCGAAACCCCCCAGTAACTAAGGTAAACAACGTAAAAAAAGCACCCATTTCTATACTGGTTCCGGAAGAGCGAAGAAAAAGAGGATGCTTTGTTAATAAGAACAAGAAAGTGTTTATAGCCGTAGCGATATAAACAAGAATACTCATCCGAGCCGCAGGAACATGTACATACGGAATACGAGAATTTCCACCTTGTTGAAGATCTAGTGGTGCTACCCGAAGACTTAAATAAATAGCCATCGCTGTTAAGAACAACCGAGATCCAATGATAATTTTCGCGTAGCTTCTGGTCTTTGACAAAAAAAAAAAAGGTTGTAATAACGAAACGGACATTTGATCATTTTGTCCTAGCTAGTGGAACAAGAAAGACATGGATCTATATTCAATACGCAATCAAAGGATTTCCCCCAACGAGGAATTCCCCCTGCTTTGTTTTCGCTCCGCTCGTCCCTGGAACTCCTTGCTCGCGGAGCGGCATACCGGAAAAAAATTCTAAAGGGTGCCGTAGCAGCTACTGAGGCTCGCCGATTACTAACTGACCGATAATAGGGTTAACACTGTATTCAAGCAAGAACTGGACACATCAGAAAGAATAAGATCCTCCAAAAGATTGTATATACGCATTAGATCAGGAGGTTCCACAATAAATTGATCTACCACTTGCGTATCAATTTATTTATCAACTAGCTCAGAATGGGTCATTTTCTCGGTTTTCGCCAAGTTTTTTTTGTTTTTCCAAAATTTTGGCTATGCCCTTTCGGAGAGCACTATGCAGGAGGTCCTTTGTGGACTCATATAGGGGGTTGCTTACTTTTTCCGGAGAACCTGTGTCGTACTTTAGTTGGAGCTCCAGTTCCCCCACAGCTATTTCACAAAAAGATTTAACTGTTTTGAGTAGAATTAGATCCTTGTCCATTTGAAATGCTAATCACTTAAGCTCCGCCGACCACCTGCGATGGCAGTCAGTCTTTTAAATCTATATTTATATTGGGCGCGGGGGTTTTCCCCGCAACAAAAATATGGGAGGAGGGGACTAAGGTATGTACTCTACACCTATATATGTAATTTTGAGCCCCTAACCAATCTAACAGCCATTTAGAGGGGAAAGCCTTATTCCTTTCCTTTCTTTATCTGTCTCATTAAATCAAAAGAGTATCTCCCAAGATTGATTGCACGGGAGAGGATTCCACTTTCACTAATAGACAGATGGGATTGAAGGATAAGCAACTACATCAAGCAAGAAAGTACACTGATGACCAACCCAATCTCGACGAAAAAAAGAAAACTACAAGCAACTACAGAAGGGTGACGAAGCTTCTTTGCATCCCATAGTGCTGTCGCACTAAGCGACTACCGTTCCAGAGTCGTACAACGAAGTGATTAGCATACCAGAGTGACGCAAGGCTCTAAGCTCGTACCTTATAGCTCTTTATGCTCTCTCCGCTCGCTCCTTTTCTACGCTACGATCTTTCTTCCCTTTTTTCTTCTCTTTCGTCCCAGACTCTTCTTTTATTAAAAAAAGAATCCAGATATCTCCGAGAAACTACACTAAAGGGAACTGTTAAGTACAGACGATGCAAGGATGAGCCCGGCCACTAATCGGTGATCAGGTTATTTGAGTGAATAGGTTTATAAGGCACTTCGAGAAGGCGACTGGTATAACATATTATAGGAAGAATCAAAAGCACTGCAACTCCTTTTTCGGGTTGGGCTTTCAGTCGTTCAGCGGCCCCCTCTTGAGACAAACTGCGGCGGCAACCTTCGTAAGCTAGACCTTCAGTTCCCTACGTCTGAAGCAAGTGGAAATCTGTCTTTCTTTCGACAAGGGCGGCTTGCTTCTCCCCCTAATCCATGATAGATCGAAGGGGAGCACTAATCTAATGAGTGTCCCCGCTCTTATCGCTGCGCTCTAGTTGCTTGTAGCTCCTGGCTGGCCTATGAGGAACGCTTCTCGCTACAGACTATTCTGGCTACTCAAGAAATAGCTTTTCTAATAGATGGGCTCGTGTATCTGTTATAGTAAGAGTTCTCACTCCTTCACCTCATCGGTCAAGTGGCTTCGCTCATCAACTCAATCAGTGAAGCGGCTTCCCTTCTTGCCCGAGGAGAGAAAGAATCGAATGTTATACCTCCCACCATTCCCTGAAGGAAGGACGGGACTAATTGAACTCAGTCTGACTTGCTTTCTTTTTCCCTGGGATGGGATGTCTTTCGCCAAGTGGATTGGAGAGAAAGCTCGTTCCGATCCTATGATTCCGGACCCTTTCATGCTCTAAGCGGGAAGTAGAGTGCTTTCGTCTCCTGGACGATGAGCTTCTCTTGGTCATTGCCTCGCGACCAAAAGGCTCGGAACTTCGATGAGTAATCGTAGGGGCTTCTTTCTGCGAGGAGCTTCTCTTAGTCATAGTAGGGGCTCAACTCGCTACTCAATTAGATGTCAGTGCTAGAAGCGAAAGTCCAGGGATTGGATCATCTCTACAGCAGGTTCATCTTGAGGAAGTACGGTACGTCTAAGGTTAAGGTCTGAAGCCGATGTTCATTGGCCTTCCGCGCCTATGATTCCTTGAATTCCTCGCCAATTTGAGGTCAAGCGGCTTAACTCTTTTTCTCTTTCCTTTTGTGCCTTTAGCTGCGAACTACACTGTATGGTGGGTCTGTCCTTCCACCTGATACCATTCATTTCTGCTTGATTGCTAGCCTCTGGGGAACTCGGATCCATACTCAATGAGATGGATGTAGCTTCCAATTTCCTAGATCTAGATGTGGAAGTGAAGTACTACTTTCGGAGTTTCGATATCCTTTCTCCTCCTTCGAGACCATTCTCTTCAGTCAGGGCGGGATTCTTCATCTCTTTTTCAAATCCCTATCTTCGGCGATGCTTGCTTGATCCCTCCCTCTATTTCAATCTCGTATTTGGTCATTTCCTGCTTTCATGAGATCTCTCAAAGGATCTTCTTCTTTTTTAGACTTTATGTTAACCGGATTCTCTTCCCCTGGGGTGTACTTGACCTGCTTGCATTCATTCCTTCTCGTTCCGCTCCGTTGCCTATTGGGAAAGCGGTCTTGGGACAGCGGCCTAGCGGCCCCTTTTCATCATCAAGACGGCTGGTCCAAATCCATTTCTTCTCTTCCTCTTTCTTTGCCTTCAACTGCTGGTTGAGATTGAGATTTGCTTTCCTTCTCTCACTGGAATAAGTGGATTTATCCACAATGAATTCTCAGAGTTCGGGGACGGACCGGACGGATGGGACACCGAACTTGAAAACGTACGATTCTAACTGAACAATCTAGCCTAGCGCTTATTGAGATTTTTACCATTTCCAATTCTTGCTTGTGGTAAGCTGCTTTTCTTTTAGTTCTTTTGTGCTCGATCGACTTTGCATCTTTCTATTTTCCGTAAGCCTTTATTGTATGGAGTGAATGCTTCTTCGGTTGTAGGCGCAATGCCAGTAAGCGATGAAAGCTAATCCTATCCGTCTTTGATAGAGCACTTGCCCGAGAGATCTTTGCTTTTCGTTGAGCTCTTTTCTCCTTGCCATTTGAAAAAGCTTGCTCACTGATTTCCGAGCCTGGAGAAAGACTGACAGGGCTAAGGAAATTCCAATTGGAACTGGAATCTCTTGCCGGCTGGCAACTATAACTGGAACTTGATGGAACTCGTTCGAAGGCATAAAAAAGGAAACTCCCTGCACCCTATTATCTCCTAACGACATGAAAGGCTCAAACTGCGGATAAGGTTCAAAAAAGTCCTCTTGCTGCAACACTGGCTGTAAGAGAATCCCCTAGAGCAAAGTTTAGTTTAAGACTTAATGGAAAGGCTTAGAACAGGGTTGGTTTATGGATATTTACAAATGAAATAGCTTACCTGATTGTACAATTGAAAGACTCCTGCGACCTTGCGCCAGCTTTCCTAAAATCCCATTCCTACAGGCCTAAGATGCCTACTGGTCTAAGCTTTATATCTATCCTGCTGGAACTCGAAGGAAAGAACAGGCCTGCAACTTCCATTCAAATTGAATAAGAAATGCATGGATTGCTCGAGAAGTGAACCGGCTATCAAAAGCTTTATTCCTCTACTTGCCTAGCCTACTTGCTTGAAGGTTCTGCTTACATAGATAGCCTCTTGTCCTCCTGCAAGCGTTCAAGCGGGCTTATGAGTGTAAAATCTTTCGACTGCAGTTAAGCGGAGAACACACAAGACACTACGGAGGAAAATCCAAGGTATTTACTTGTTACTAACTAACAATACAAACTTATCATACAATATGGGTACCTAATCATGTAAAAGAAGAGTATAAGGTAGAAATGATACTAGAATTTTTTAATCATTTTGAGCTAACAGACCGATCTGTTTTTGTGGACAAGAGTCAGCATCATGAAGTAACTCGGCTTAAACTGCCGTCGAAACAAAATGATACTGTTACTCAGGCCGCTCATACTTCTGACACCCCTGAGAAGGGAAAAGTGTCGAGGTATGTACCTGTAGTGTCTCCTGTCAGTGCGGGGCTCTTAACCGGATCCATGGGAAAGCTTATGGAAAAGCTAACCCAAGATATGGTTGACGAGTATGAGCCTGGGACTGGTTACTCTAAGGATTTTTTCCGAAATAGTATATCAATGCCCTCTCTGTTTGTTAACTTAAGTGGTTATGTCAACGAGTATATCATTCTCACTAAAAGCCAAACAGTATTACTATACAGTAAGCTAGGTGATTTTATGATTATATTCGTTACATATACCCACTTCTTATATCCTTGGATTATTCTCACTCTTATATATATGAGGGTTGAGAAGTACAAGTCAGATAATGAGTTCGTTCACGTAATGAAGGTAAAACTTCGTCGTTATGTGAGACGAGTAGTTAAAACAGTTACTGCCTTCGAGAAGAAACTTGATGACCTAGGTTATTGGGATTCAATGCGTTTATCACTGTTAATGTTTTTAGACATTTCAGCGGTGAAAGCAGTGGCCATACTAATCTTTGTCATCTGTGATCTTCTTAAAGAAAAACCTTAGGACACATTGATCATGTCGGTTGCTTTTCTTACCTTCTTCTAACTGCTGACAGCAAGCATTCCTCCCATTGCTGATAGGAGATCTATACCATAGGGCTACCTTGGCTATGCACCTAAACTTAAACTAAACTAAGTAACTTTCCTCCCTTTCCACTCTACGTTCTAGCTTTCTTTACGGACCAGAAGAAGAACAAAGGGGAATGTGTGGTATTATCAGTCATCCCGTTCCAGTTGGCACTAGTAATGCCGCATCCCGCTCTTCCTTCTTATTGATAGCAAAGGGCCTTCTAATTAGAGTGCTTAACCCGGCAAGATCCTATGAATCAAGTAAGGGGGACGTTTTCAACTCAAGAAAAGGGTTTTGCACCTTCTATGATTGTGAGGAAGCTAGCGCAGATCCCCTTACTCCACTTCTACTTACCCATTACAAATAGCCTCTTTTTTTATTTCGAAAGGAAAAAAGCTATCAGTCAAGTCAGTCAAGTCGGGAGATAAGACAACTCTTCTATAAAGCGGAATTCCAAACCGGAGAGTGAGAGTTTCAGATTCTCATCAAGCTAGGCATCCAATCCATGACTTTCCATCTTTCTCCTTCGATCCGCCTATGAACTATGACTCTTGACTTGACTGATAGCTTTTAGCCTAAGGGCGAACTCCCTTTCAACTATGAGATTCCCTTACCCCCACGGAGGGCCCTCCCTCGTATGCAACCAAGTCTCCCTGGCTGGATGTAGAGAGGCCTGCAACTGACACTGGCAAGGAAAGAAGTAAACTACTAGATTAGATCTTATTGCAAGGCTAGGCGAAACCCTATTTGAAGTTGGAAGACTGGGAGAAGTTATTTTCTTAGGACTGGTAGGGAATTTCAATATCAGGTTCAGGCTTTCCTCAAACTAAGTTTTGAGCTAGCGGGAAATCTTTCCTCTTTTCTTTTGACTTACTGAGAGATTAGCTATGGCTTACTTTAGGCCTTAGAAAAGGGCTTAACAAGAGATTAGTAGCCTCCCAAGAATCAAATAGAGAAGGACGGACTGGCTCGCAAGAGAGAAGGAATGAAACGGGGGGGAATGCCTTAGGAGGGGCAGGTATAAGGAAAGGAACTCAAATTTCCACTGACTCACATGGAAAAGCAGGGGGACGTCATGCCCTTAGACTCGAAATATATTAACTTCCTAAAAAAAGCACACTCTCTTAGAGGCATTCCAAAAAGGGCTGGCCGGGCCCATATTTTATAGTATCCATAGAAAGCTCTCCTATCAAAATTAAAGTAAGCAAATCAATTCCCTGAAGTTAAACGAATTCTCTTTTTTAAATTGAAAGATCTTACCCGCTCTCCTAAGGTACACGAAGTTACTGGCCTATATTGAAAACTTGCTTTTGCTTGAGAAGATAACCCGCTATCTTTGGGAAGACAGGTAGACTTCTACTTATACTCGGTCTACGTCCTACTGATACACTTTCTTTACACAGGGGCTGAGACAGGCTGGCTGAAAGAGGAGAGGAAGGGGCTTGAGATACTCCTGCGCTTTCAAACTCACTTGCCCTAGCTTACTTGCTCACTCTCAGGCTTGCCTTTGACCTTGCCTGCTTGTGCTTGAAAACTTGCTTGCTCACAGGATGGATGGCTTCTTCGCCTACCGCATCAAGCTAAGAAGAAAGAAGAGGAAATCCAGCTGACAATCAATAATAGCTTCCAATCGCAGAATAAAGCTTCCCCAAAGCAAAGCCAAGCAGGTAAGCAAGCCAGTGTAAGTCCCCTTCCCAGGGGGTAATATGCCAGTATCAGTCCCTTTTACAGTATTTTCTCCAGTGCTATCATATTTCCAGCCGCCTATTTATTAGACGCATATCTCTTCCAGCCAGTTTCCTTGCAGCCAGTTGGACTTTCTTTCCTTCTCCTTTCCTGCCACAGTTTCCCTCTTGCTAAGAAAAAGTGCTTTCCACTCCCCCTTGTTAAGCCCTTGCTTGTGTAATCCAGTATCAAGTAAGCCTTTACCGAAGTCCCTCTCTCTTATTATGGTACAGTAACTGCGTCCCTTACTTAGGCTAGTAGGGATTTTTTTTAAAGCAAGGGATAGAGCTTTTTTGGATAGCCGGCGGGATATTCAAAGTTAAGAATAGAATAGGACTGAATCTTACCTGTGATATTTATTCTTTTATTACTTGTAAAAGATTTCCTACAGCCCTAGGAGAATTTCCTGCCGAGGGCTTCTATTTCTATTGGGAAGACTACTTAAATTTCTTCCCCTTTTTTCTTCCTCTGCTTTCTGGACCTGAAGTAATTCTTGCGAGTGGAAAATGTTTTGCTTTGGGAGTGCTGCTATTCCCTTTCCCTCCTTCGTCAGTCGAGTGGTTAGGTGAAAGGAAAAGTCTTACTCTTATAAGACGGAGAGGGCGTACTTCTTGTTCATACGAGTTAAAACATCCCTATCGGTCTTCGTAATTGATTCCCTTCCCCCTGTAAGGCATTCCCAGTTCCCTTCCAGTAATTTCCATCTTAATAGAATCCTAAGAGGGTAAGAGGGCAAAGCAGCTCCTCTTCAAGCGCAAGTAAAATCCAGTGATAACGCCATGCATTTCTAGGCCTAAGCCCTGTAATGTTGATCCAATCCAGTTCTATTGCTAAGCCCAAGGAAAGCCCTGCCTTAAGATAATCCCTTATACCTGGGAGTTCTCTTCCATCCAGTCCAATAGGGGAGGGCTATATCTTTTTGCTAAACGATAAACGATAGGGCTATATATTCCATAGTAAGGTAAGCGCATTAAGTTGACAGCAAGCAAGGGACAATCCATCCACTCCATCCCGTGGGAGAGTTCTCTTACAGCCATTTTTAGCCAGTGCCCTTGTACCAGCATTCGTACCAGTAGTTGCATTTCCACCAGTCCATCCTGTCCTTATCGCTACCCGCGAGCCAGTTGGAGTAGATAGCCCCAAGTAGTTGTCTAAGTCCCATGGTAATCCCTTTATTAAGCCATTGCTAATCCATTTTTTAAGGGTTAGAGGGATGGGATTTTGATAGCTAAGTTTAGTGCTTTCCTTTCCTGTCCTGCTTTTTTACCTGGACGAGTTCCCGCCTATATCTTATTTCCAGTTAATAATATATATATATAATAGCTATAGGCAATATGCAATATTCCTTACTCTATCTAGCCAGTCTTGTAGTATTATCTACCATATTTCCAATAAGTTTCTACCAGTTTTCCCAATACCAGTAGTAATAGAGAGTTTCTCACCTGGGCTTATCAGAGTGTGAGACTAGCCCTTGGATTCGTTCTGCCTGTAATTCTATATCCCTTCGTTCTGCTTTCTCTCCTCTATCTCTTCCATCCCTTGTCAAGCCTTTGTGTAAGTGTTAGAGGGTTAAGTGAGCAAGACAGTGATAAAGAAAGTGCTTTGATCCTGTGAGCAATCTAAGCCCCTTAGTAATCCCTCATTAAAAAGAATTTCCCCCCTTATCCTTATCAGTCGAGTATTCATTCGAACCCTCTTCGCTTCACCATGTTCATTCCCTTTCTCACTGACTAGCTTTTCAGGAAATTTGTTGGACCTGAACCGGCTTAAAATGAATCTAGCCCTTTATCCTTTGAGGAAAGAAAAAGAAAGAGTCCCGCCTTCTGGCCTGCTCTAGACCTTTACCCTTGTCTGAAAGATCCCACCGCTTGCTTATTTGCTTGCCCCATTTCAATACTTCTGCTTGAAAATTAACCTTAAGAATTTACCTAGCCTGGAGATCGAAGGGATGATAGGAAAGAAAGCGCTGTAAGATCGGTAGCTCGATAAGGGGATTAGAGAAGACTGGGCCAGCACTCACCTTATTTAAACTATTAAGAACTTGAAGTTAGATAGGGTAAGAGAATAAAGCATATGAAATAGGGGCAGAAAGCGTAGTCCCTCCATTCTATATAGGTATAAGGTCTTCCAGTATTATTCCAAAGCTGCCTATTAGAGTAATCCTAGAACTGCATCGAAAGAAACTCGCCCCACACTTCAACTCAAACTAAAACCTCGGGAAGGGATAAAGGGTTACGACTTAGAGGCAGAAGGATGCGCGCTTTCCTTATCTTACTTACTTGACTTCTCTAACTGCTTTTCTTTCCTTTGAGTAGATGGGGGGGCAGGCTCTGAAGAAGGGTTTACAGAGACAGGGCAACTGCGGAACTCGCCTGGACCTAAAGGCTCCTATATACTGCAGCTAACCTCGTAGGGATCATTACGGTCGTTTGCATCGGCTGGAACTTATTCTCCAGGAAATCCACTACTTCCCCCTCATATAGACATTTGCTCGCTTGGCACACTGAAGCTTGAAAGCCTTTTCCCCTTGGACAGCTATTGGAATGATACCAATTGGCACCTTCGCTACTAGTTGAATCAAAGCATTGGTATTGGTATTGGTCCCGTACTGGCTTTCAACCATTTGCCCTTCTTCTTTCGTTGACGTGCAAATCGCTGGTTAAAGATCAACTTCCGAGATCTAAGACTAAAATAGTGCCAGCTAGGGAAAGCCTATCAAGAATGGAAGAGCTTGGGAGAAGGAGAAGAAAAAAAAGTCTGCTATAGCTAAATCCCCAATCGTTATTTTGATGTCAGCCGTCTTTATATGACATTTCACTGCCAGTAGTCAGCTTTCCAGTACCTGTAGGGCTCCTGCCACAAGGATGGCTAAGCTTGCCCCAGGACAGGAGTGGTATAAGGCAAGAAAGAAAAGTGCCATTTCCACCAACTCTTTACAATAGATTTTTCGCTTCATCAGAGAAGCTGGAGCAGACCGATTAGTACCACAGGAGATTAAAGTACCAAAATAAGACAGATATAAACAGGACCCACAACTCATCGTCTGGTTTTGAAGAGTTCGCTATCTCCGAAGAAGTTGTGTTCTTTCCGTGGATACCTTCATTTTTGAGCTCGTAGGGAGCGAGGGAGCCTAGAAAGCCTTGCCCAGAGAACTCACTTATAGAAGAGCTTAGCTAAAAAGCTGACTTTAAGAAGAAGGGCTCCAACTCTTCTAGCATTTCTTTTCCCGTCCCAGACCACAGAAAGAGAATAGAAAAGGCACGGATCCCCTTTCTTTCCTTTCCCTGAGCCTGAGGCGAGAGCTTGCTTTACCGAGAACTAGGCTTTTGCTTCATCAGATGCTATAGACGAGACCACTTATGTCACTTAATTGTCTGCCTTAGAGGATACACCTTCTGTCTCTGCCGCAGAATCAGATTTATTAGAGTATAATACTGATTTAGTTGAGTAGTCTCATCTAAAGTGGACGATTGAGCAACAGAAAGAGGTTCGGCGGTGGAAGAGGTTTGATCATCTCCTGCAGACTCCGCGGCACCAGACGCTTAAGGAAGGCACTCTGGGGAAAGATCTTTCTTACTTGCCGACAGTTACTCTCTAGTTATGTATGGGTCTCCCGCCTTACCTCGACCCAAAAAGGTGGCAACCGGTTCCGGGATAGCGGACTCTCTTTTTCCGTCCTCAGATCCAACTTCAGCGAAGGCAGACTTTTTTTCACTATATGTTTAGGAGATAGCATCCGATCCGGGTTTAGCAACCGTTATTGGACCGACTTGCTTTGTTTAAGCATCCTTTTTTGTATAAATACAGAAAGGAATTCAATACCAGTGCCACTTCCTTCCTATTCGAGGATCCCTTTTCTATTCTCTAGGCCAAGATTGCCGTTTCTTTTCCAGGAGAACTTTTCTAGGCGCCGTTCTTGGCTAGGCTAACTCTTATAGATAGAAAGATAGAACGCAGACGGGTATCAAACTCTTAAATACTAGAATTTGTCTCCCGCTAATCTTCATTCGAGTCAAGTCTCTCTTTCTTATTAAAGGAAGCTTAAGATTGGCAGCTTCAGAGCTTCAAAAATGTTATCTAAAGAAGGCGGTATCAATGAATTGAATATTCAAGGGTTGGGACTTCTGAAGGGTACCGCTGCGGGTTCTTCTTTGGCAACGGGTCAAAAAGGGGATCTCGTCTGGTTCCACTACATCAAATACCACAGCACCTGACTCATCAGAAGAGCTTCCGCCACCAATCAAACCAGAATGAAAAATGGATATGTCCCTATGAGCGACTACGCCGATCTTTATATGTTTTGGCCACGCCCGTTTCCGCTCCGAAGAGGAAGGTTTGGATCTTTCAATCTTATGTCGTGAGGGATGTGACCTATGTTAGGTCCATAAGAGACCACAGCTTTTAGTGTTCTATGATTCACCTCCGAATAATGAGTAGGTAGTTCAATCCTTTTGATTCTTCTCTTCATAGTAAACTGATAGGGGAATGCGGAGCAATAGGTCGAATTACTATATAAAAAAGAGTTGTAAACTATAGGACTTCTTCTTTGAGTAGGAAGATTTCGGTTTTTCTCGTTCCTTCTCTTCGATAAGAATAGGGATTTGAAATAATACAAATTCCTCTTCATTCTGTTGTGCTCAGCGAAGGAACTGCCTAAGCATACTTTTTCGGATCCAAACTTCTTTGTTCTTTCCAAGTCTTCTTCTTGCATATAAGAACGCAACTGTTGCAAAAACCGGGATTTTAGTAGTAAGCGGCATCCCCTCTTAGTTTTGAGTAGGTGGAAACATTCTGTTTTGATTCTTCTCCACATTCTTACCGGGCGATCAAGGAATTTGCCTCTGATTTTGAATTTGAATTTGTCTATGATTTTTTCAACTGATATTTCGATATAGAAAGATCTCCTTATTTCTTCACCGCGGATTCTCGCGTTATTTTCTTGAAAAGATATTATATCACCGTGGGAAAGTTTCAAATGATTAATTTTTACCATTTCATTATTCACACAAACCCTTCGATGACTTATCAGCTGCCTTGCTTGAGGAATAGTTTCACGAAAATGGAGACGAACCGGAATAACGTCCGATCTTGTTTCTGGATTGAGTGGAAAAGGGATATATGAAGCTCGTTCTGTTCCTCTGTGCATCTCTGTGATGGGTAAATCCCCATGAAAAAGGGGCAACTTTCGTGTAGTTTGTGATTGGATGTAACTGTTACGATTTTTTCTCGGAGAAATCTTTTTCTTAATGGATCTCTTCTTGTTCCTCAATCTTCGGAGAATGCGGCGTTGTATTATTGTAAGTTCTCTGTTCCGAACATTTCCTGAAAGTAGACGACAAGTTTTAAATCTTAATGCGGGCATTTCATATCTCGGTTTTTCAGTCTTTTTCGCCACATCGCGTATAACGGGAATCGAACCCCCTCTGCTGCTAGCGGGCGGATGGAGAATGTTCTACTTCGATCCAGCAACTTGTTAGGAGTAGGTTTTGGCTTGCCCCTTTCTCTAATAATAAGGTATCCAAAGCTCCTTCCTTCTGCTGGTGCGCAGGAGCGCACTTCCGTTTTCCCCTTACTAAAAAAAGGGGGTGTAATGAATAGAGATCTCCCGCCAGCAGTCTTTTCTTCCTATCACTTCACTTCGATCGAGAGATCTGATCTCATCGGACCTCACCGGGCGGGGCGAAGGGGAAGGAAGGGATGGGTGGTCCGGAAACAGCAACGGGGGAGGGCTCGTAGCCCCCCTCTCCCTCTTCCCCACGCCTATTTGTTCTCCCGGCCCCGGAGAGATGCGGAACTCTTTTTTTTTTTGAAGAAAAAGATGAATAGATAGGGCCATGATACATTCCGGAATATTGTAAAGGTAAATAGACTCTTTTCGTCCCCTTTTCGATGCCTGCCTGAGGACCTATGTGAATGTTTTGGAATGGGGATGTTCGCCTTTTCTAACAAATAGACCCACGACACGGCTTCTCGCTTTTCATGAATGTGTCTCCCCCTCTACTTATGTGAGTTTGACCCGCCTTTGACTCTGCTTGCTTCTGACTCCCTATGAGCCGTTTTACGACCTTACTTTTTCGGAGGGTCGGCGGGACATGGGAGCCTCAGCTCATGCATCGGTTTACCGAAATTACCTCTGCTATCCCACTTCCTTCTATTCAAAAAGGCGAGCAGCCCTTAAACAAAAAGGCCCTAAGAGGGCTCTTCTTTATATATTATATAAGCCTTAAAGTAGGTAGCCCCGAAAGCCGAACTCAGCAACTTGTTAGGAGTAGGTTTTGGCTTGCCCCTTTCTATGTTATTACTAAAGCGCTAACGCCCTATCTATAGTAAGGGGCTTTTTCAATAAGGCTCGCGTGGGGGCGCTCACGTTTTTTGGCTCTCTTCGTTCCACTAGCCTTGATTGGCGGATGGAAGTACCAAGGTGCGTCTGGTAGTATCGTATATAAGATCACGGCTTCATTTAGGAGTTTTCTTTCCCTTTGAAGATTTGGTGTATTTGTGGACGCCGCTATGCTAATTTAACCTAGGCTAGGCCATGGGGCGGGTAGCACATGAGGTAAGCGATAGCGAGGATTCCATCCAGCCCCAAGCGTACCTGAGGCTACCTTATTGCGTAGGATCGGCTCGGGGAAAGCTTGTGATCCGGCATAAAACCCCATCAACCAGAGGAAGGAGCTAACCGGCGCTCCTTCTTGGAAGGCCAAGAAACTTGCCATCGAGGTCTGTCGACTGCTCGATGGCTGGTAAATCCGGGTAGCTAGTCCGGACGCTCGCTTCGGTGAGCTCCCTGTCGGTTCCTTCGAGAGGGCCGGATCGCCTGGGACGCGGATTCTTGCTATCCGCCGTGGACTAGCATGTTTCCAAGGTACGACTGGGTCGTTACGCCGTCTGAATCGAAGTGAAGAAGCGATCCCCCTGGTACGACTGCTTGCTACACACCCTGTATTTTGAAGCTCCGGCGATCGGGGAGCTATTCTTTCGGTGCCCGGGGTGGCCCCCTTTCAAGAACAGTCAAACCGGAAGAAAGCAGCGCTCGCCGCAAAGCGCAGCTCTCTGGATGTAGATGGAGCCGTTCTCTACCTATGTATAGCCCTGGTAAGAGGGGAAACTATACATCTTTTTCCTTTCGCGCGAGAAAGAAGGACTTTTGGGATCGTGGTTCGGATGTCCAATCACCAGAAATGGGAAGATGGGCCGAAGACGAAACTAAAAAGAACTTTCTCATAGCATAGCACGAATTGGAGAAAAAGAATGTGCGACGCTCTAATTATAGAGCGGCGCTAGAGAGACCGAATTTACCAAAGGTAATGAGGTCTGGACCCTTTGTAGCTTGCTACGCAGGGCCACCATCCGTTGCTGAATCACTACTTGACTTTGCAAAGCTTAAATCTGACGACCTCGAGAAGCTTACAGACCTAGAAGGACGGCCAGGGAAGTCCACAATGAGACCGGTTTCGCAAAGTAGGATAGCATCGGATGGGAACGAAACACTTGCATCAAGGGATGCGCCACCCAGCCAAAAAGAGGATCAACCACTAGCTTCCTAAGGGAGGCCTTTCTGACCTAAGGGGGATCGCGGATTAGGCTGAAATCATGGGGAGAGATTCTGTCCGCCATAAAGGGCGACCTGGCGACTCCCGCATGTGCAGGTAGCCATCCTGACGGGAGTCTGCGGCTGAGATCGACGACTGGTGGGCGGCCGACTGTACTTATATCTCTTACTATATTCCAGGTAGATACCTTCTTATTTTACAGAGACCAACTCCGTAGTCCAAGCCTGCCGTTTGTTCTTAAAAGAAATTCAAAATAAAGAAATTGACCATACGTAGGTTCTTCTTAATATACCCTTATTTCTCCAGCGATTGCACGGCCTCCAATTAGAACCTAGCGTACTTCTACTTTCTATCTTTCCTTCGATAAAGAGATGACCTTTTGAGGCATCCGTTTTTGATAAGCCTTTATTAACAGAGGCAGCCGATTCACATAGATTTGAATTAGCTTTTCTTTTTGGGAGTAGTCCTTGGGTCTATAGGCTTTGATGAAGTCTTTTGCCCTGGCGTAGAACAGATGCCTAAAGAACCGGATAGTGTCTTGCTCAGCCCGATAGGAAGAGCAGCAGAAAGCGTAGGCCACATAAACTCTGATCATCGTAAACAGCGTAGTCAGAAAAAAAGACAAAGTCTTCTTTTTCTTTCCCATTCTATCAATTAGAAAAGGAAGAGTCAGCTTCTTTTTCCATTTATTGAAAGGGGCTCGTATCACCAGGGTCCCACTTAGAAAAATAGATAAAAACAAACCTAAGACAAACCTTTCCCGGGGCTTACTCTTTCCTCGAATAAGCTCTAGTGATGTTGCCTCGAGTTTGAGTTCATGCAAAACTTCATTAAAGAATTTCTTCAAGCTGTGGTTTATCTGTTCTGAGTCCACACCGCTTTTTATAGCAAAAAGCATATCATCTGCATACCTTAAATATCGTACGCTCTTTTCCCTTTCCATGAAGGAATTGATTCGAATATCTAGCTGGTGAAGAAAGATGTTCATCATAACAGGGGAAAGTGGGCTGCCCTGAGGTATGCCTTTTTCGTTATTAGAAAAATCCCTCCCTTTTTTGTCTACGATTGGAGTTTTTAGGAAAGCTAATATAAGATCAAAGAAGGGTTGATTTTCCTTTCCCAAGTAGGATTGAATTATGTTGATTAGTAGCTCATGATCGATGTTGTCAAAACACCCAACGATATCAGACTTTATTAGTCTATCGACCTGCCCCCACCCCTGAACTTCCAAAAAAAAAGAAATCGGACCCCGACCTTTTCTAAACCCGTGTGAAAAGGAGAAAAAAACGTCGTCAAAGATGATATTCAGTAAATGGGAGAGAGCATCCATCACAATGATATCACCTTTGTTGGGCTGCGTAATCGCTCGCAGCTTCCCCGGCTTATTAGGTTTCGGGATCCAAGATCGGTACATCGAGGAAAAGTGAAAAGTAGAGTTCAAGAGTGCCCTTTTCACTTCTTTCAACTTCTCCATGGATATTAGTTCTTTATAAAATAAACGGGCTTTCTTTCCCAAAGACAATCTACTAATTTGACTAACTTCTCTATCAACCGCTTCCTCTTTTGACTCCCTTCTTCTTCTCTGAGAAAAGCAAACTCTCCAAATTGTTGACCAAGCAAGGTCACTGAAACAATAACTGAACACTCACTAAAACTCACCGGCCAGATAGTGTCCAATGAAGACCAATCCACAAGCTAGCCTTTCCAATTCTCATTAACTGTTACTTGACTGTTACTAAACGAAACTGAATTCGTTCGGAAAGAGAAAAGCCAGTAGCCAACTTCACAACAGATAGCCTTCTCAGCCGTAGTCCCTATACACTTCCTTCTTACCGCCCCGGTTCTAAGCCAACCCTTACTTATCTATTTATCTGCCGCCCATGCTTTGCCATAGAGTTAGGTAGGCCTCCACAAGCTGCTAAAATCTTTCAGTTTCAAACCAGGAGAGGAGGGAGAAGAGATTTTATTAGGACTGGACTAAAAACTCGTAAAGACCTCATAGGGAAACCTCGTATCCAATCCGCCGATGAACTGGAGCTAGATAGGCTTAAAACTGGACTCCTACCTTAAAAAGCAACCCCAACTGACGGAAAAGGGGAACCGCCTATAAGATAAGGGCAAAAAACTCAAACTTCCACATGGGCAGAGGCGACTACGACCCACCCCTATTGCGGCTACACTGGCTGTAACAGAACTCGGTTGGGAAGACACTATAGATTAGAAGTACATCTTTCCTTTGATTGCTGGAACTTTACACATGCGCGGAACTATACTCGATTAACGTAGGTCTTTGCTTTTTCCCTCATAACTCTCTTTTCCTAAGGTAAGAATGCCTAGACTATCTTTTTACTTTTACTAAGGATATAGGTATGGTTTAAAGTCTATTCACTTTTGGCCTTATACACAGCTCTCTGCAAATAAAAAAATGGAAAGTGGGGATCCCCCTTGCCGTATCCCGAGCTAACTTCTGATAAACCATATGCAGAGGTCGCTTTCCTTGCTGCCAGATGGATTTACCTTCTCTAAGATGTCTACTTTAGAAAAGAAAGATTCTTCCGGGACAACTACTAGATAGCTAGGAACTAGCACTTCAATTGGATCCGTTTAGCTTAGGACAGCTCTTTCAAGGCTTTCAAGGCACTAGCTTTCTCACGGACTGGATCACTTGCCTTTGTCTTTGTCCTCGCAGATACACGAGTAAGACTATACAGTAAAGGGGACAGAAACTACTCATACAGCTCCCAAGAAGGATTAGATGGAGATGGGTTCGAAGGGGAAAGGACGGAAATAGCACAGGCCGGGGGATTCCATTCTGAGAGTGTTAGAACGTATGGAAGAAGAATCCATTTATGCTGTTAGCTATACGGGGGAGGACTATTAAGAGGAGGCCTTAGAAGTTGCTTTCACTAGCAGCGCTTCTTCCTCCAACAACTCATACTAGAGCACCGCTTACTCAAGCAGCTTATTCTGATTTAATTGCTTACACAGGAAACTGTAAGAGCAGATAGGCAAACTAGGGATATTGCCTCAAGCCTAACCCTTTCGGAGCCTCTTTGCACTCACTCCCTTAAGGGTTATTAATTAAGCTGTGCGAGGAAGATGAAAAGTCAATCTATGCCACTAGCTCCAGTCTCACACTGATTAACTTCCTTCAGGAGTTCAGTTCCTAAATAGGAAGATAAGGGACTAGGAGTAGGAGGCACGCACCTATCTTTCTTTTAAAAGTAGCAGTCGTAATAGCAATAGGAGTCGCAGGGGAAGTAGAGGAAGCATCCAATTTTACATTAGAAGGGGCTTTGGCACGTCGAGGAAGAGAATAAGCTTAAGCTCTTTGCGGGATAAGGGCGGTTAGCAAGAAGGTTTTTGAATCAATAAAGGAAGAATGCGCTCCTATGGAATCAGCTCTTGGGAATAGAAGGGGAATGAAGGCAATTTGCCTTTTATTATTTTATTAAATAGAAGAGGCTAATCGAGATCCTAACTCGAAAGGAATAGGGCATTACATTAAGTAAAAGGATTGGGCAAATAAAGAGGTTCTTAGAGAGCTGGTGGAAGGCTCAAGACAGAAGGAATTTACATATAATAAGAAGGATCTCATGTCATGGTTCTTGTTCAAGAATCGGGATAGATCCCTTTTAAAGCAGTGTCTTATATAAGAGGTGGTTCTACTCTCATATCTCCAGACATAGCGTATCCTATTTCATTTCAAGTTCCCTTAGATGGTGGGGCGATAGATCTTTCTCTTGTATTTAGGACTAACGATATAATTTCATATTCTGGGAGTTCCATTCCAGTGTCCAGCTATGAAATAGCAGTCCTAAGGCCCTCCAGTTCCATTGAGATAGCTACGGGATGAGATAGGTAAATTCTTTGCTAGGTTGGAGTTTTCCTCCATGGAAAAACCTTCTGGTCTCTTTGAGATTTGATATAGAGTTCCCATTGAGTGGGACTGACCCAGAAGAACCACATCTGTCTCAAGCCGACCCGACCTTCTTACATCTCAAATTTTCTTTCCCTAGAATAAAGATCTAGTGCGCCTATCTTGGGAAAGTTCCTTCCTGCTTTGCTTTCTCTGGGAATTGCCGAGTTGGAATTGTAAAATAACTTTTTCAAAGAGAGAGTAGCGAGGAGAAGGCAATCCAACCTTACATTGGTATAAGATCTTGACTATTGGGATAAATTTCATCTTTCTATCCGAAGTTTTAGGGGAAGATAGTTCTTTTATCAACCAATTGCGATTCAATGTGGGAATACCCGGCGAAAGGCGCATCTCTTCCGAAGCTATTGCTTTTTAAGCTGAACTCTGCTATCAGACTTTGATATTCGTAGATCTAAGATTTCCGGGGTAAGGACTGACTTAGGCTTAGTGAATATCTTTGCTTTTCAATAGTACGATCTTCGGCATATGAAGAGATATTTTTTTTTAAGTTTCTTAATCATCTGGGAATGAAGAGGATGATAAGTTGACTTCTTTCTTCCCTTCCATTTCATCCTTTTCACTTAGAAGCGATCCACTTTATATATAAATAACACCTGTGCTAATGATTTCTTTCATGCAGTAAACAGGGTCAAGTGAGTGAACAAGACATTTCTTTTTCAAGCCAACAGGGAAGACTAACTGAAGGGAGTAATATGCCAGTAGCAGTCCCCATATCTTAAACTATATTCTTCTCTGATATCATAGATCGAGCGAGGGCCTGTCTTTGCTGACTCATATCTAGTATGAGGGTGAGTTGCCACCCATATACTTTCAGGGCTAGCTTCCATTCATCCTAATCTTGTCATTCCCTCTTCTAGCCATGGAGAGTGCCCTGTAAGCCATTCAGGTTCTTCTCTAGGACCAGTTAGAGATTTTCTTTCTCGTTAGATTGGAAGTGAGCAAGCAAGTTTGTTGAAAGAGGGGCAGGATATTCTAGATCTGCTGAAAACCAGGTTATAGGGCTATCTCTTGCCATGGTAGGGACATTCCCTCTTGTAGCAGTCTCAGTCCCCAATCAAATTCAGTTGCAGAATAAAAAAAAGGTAAGCCTAGCCTGCAGTTTGAGTGTTAAAGGTTGCATGCAGTCCCCGAGGTAACACTTTCTAGATTACCATTATAAGTCCCAGTCTCATTAGTCCCTTACTCTGTCAAGCCATCAGGATCAGAAAAGGAAGAAGGAGGAAAGGAAGCTAGAGATAGCAGATTCTCGGGGGATGAAATTCATTTTGAGTTTAAGTTCTCGTTGCAGCAGTCCCCTTACCAGATGGAGTTGCAGCCTTGGATCTAGGTGCAGTGCTAAGACCTGCTTTGAAAAAAGCAGCTATATTTGAATCTTCTGGAGAAGGACTAAACGAGCGTAAGTAGCATACCGGGACTTATAGAACTCTCTTGGATAGCTTTTCCCCTAGCGAACAGCAGAGATTGTGATTCCATCTAAGGGTCTTAAAGAGTTCAAGGTTTATTGCTCTCATAAAAACCTCTATCTATTGTCCCCGTGTGAGCCATATGAGTAGTCCCTTCCCCTTGTAGGAGGGAAAGTCAAAGGATTCATTCACAGATGCCCTGCCCCTAGAGCCCTACCATGGAAGAAAGATATAGCCCCCCAAGGGAAAACAACCATGTCGTAAGCCCAAGTCAATTCCTCTCTTCGAATTCTCTTTGCTATTTCATCTGAATCCCTATCTTTTTGAATGTCCATAAAATCCTAAGGCTAGCCAGTAGAAAGACCTTTATTTGAGGAAAGCCATCAGGCAAAGGATAGACAAAAAGCTTTGGAAAGTAGTTTCTCAACCTCGAAATATTAGATATATCTTCTATTTTGAATATTAAACGTAGTAATAATAAACTAAAATCTATTTTAAATAGACAGATTTAGAACATCCCTCCGCTTAACAATGGAGTTATAAGAGCCCTCGCCTTTTTTGAAATCCGAGTTATTACATCCATTAAGTCTTAAGTCAGCAAGTAAGAAACAAGTAAGAAAGCAGATAAGCTATTTCAACAAGAGAATTCTCTAACGTAAGGTAATCTATTTGATCTTTCTTTTACAGCAATCTTTAGGTCTTTTCCAAGACAAGCAATTGAATGAAAAAGGTCAAGCGTAGTCACTCAACTTTTTAGCCTTTCAAGCGGAAGCAGTCCCTTTACTTTACAGTGCAGCTAGTAGGAGCCTCCTTCACATATGCTCTTGATCTTCTAAAAAGATTTGGTTTGAATGACTGCAAACCTGCACCTACCCCTATGGTTCTTGGACAGCAATTATCACAAAAAGATAGTAACCCTGTCAAACATCCAGAGAAGTATAGAAGTCTTGTGGGAGCACATCAATATCTCACTTTTACACGCCCAGATATAACATTTGCTGTAAACCAAGTATGTCAATTCATGCATGATCCTCGTGAGTTACATATTCAAGCTGCCAAGAGAATCCTTCGTTATGTGAAAGGAACATTAGCAGATGGGCTTTTTTCCCTACTGTCAAAAGGCAACCTAATCTAGTTGCTTACTCAGATGCTAACTGGGGCGGAGATCCTGATTCAAGGAGATCAATTTCAGGTTTTTGTGTCTTCTTTGCTGGTTCACTTATCTTATGGAGTAGCAAGAAACAAAGAACAGTTTCTCGATCAAGCGCAAAGGACAAATATCGTGCAATGTCGGATGCAACAGCAGAAAGAACTTGGTATCGTCACCTTCTCTCTGAGCTGGGTATAAAGCCTAATGGTCTAACTCTACTTTGTGATAACCAGAGTGCTATAAAGCTGGCTTCAAATCCACTCTTTCATGCACGAAGCAAACACATTGAATTGGATTGTCACTTTGTGCGAAAAAAGGTAGAAGATTCGCTAAATTGTTGAACCACAGAGAGAAGATTCTTAGCCACTTGACGAAAAGGAGTCTACTCAAAAGTATTATGACCATCCATGACTGAAAGAAGAGAAATTAAGCCAACCCGCGAGAAGAAGCAAGCTTGTCTCTTGAATTGCTCTTTTGAGTCGACTCTGAACTCAGGGGTAGCGGTGAATAGGAACTCTGCTTTCTTCTCGAACGGATATAGTCAGTGTGCCACGAGTGCTCCCTCCCTCTTTATTCTCACCCGGCCTTCAATGCTTTGAAAGGAAAGGGGGTGAACGCGGTCTTGATGCGGAGAAAGTAGGATGTCCAATCTCGTGCTTAAAGGGGTTCGCAGTACTTGCTTTATGCCTTTCCTTCTGACTTTCCTGAGCGAGGAAGGGAATCGCTACTTCGGATGCGAGCAAGGAAGCGCTAGCCTATACCTATACGACTGCTACTCTTATTGATATTGATGAATGCGGGCTAAGGACGTTGATACCTGAGCCCTCTTCAAGTCTTGTTTTCATGCCCACCTGTCGAGATGCCAAAGAAGAAGGAAGATTGACCACCCAGACTCTAACGAATCAGTGGTAAACCCCCTTAGATGCTTTTCATACTGAGGTCGAGGTTGTGGGCTCCCCTGTGTGTGGTCAAATGGTTTGTGACGGTCTTCTGGAGCTGGCAATGTCAACGCTCGGGGAATTGAACCGTCTTTGAGCCTAAATCTTCTATTTGAACTCATTTTCCTTAATGTCAATCGAAAACAACTTCTTTATTATATTTATGCTGATGCTCCTCTCATTCCTTTCCTGCTTGAATCAACTATCTCTTAGAGCAAAGAGGTATTTTAGCTCGTTCGTCTTCTTTTCGTTCTTAGTTCCTCGACTTTTTGGTGCAATAAACCTAACCAACCCACCCCTTAAGCTAAGAGGAAGTTTCTAGACTGACTTACTAAGGCTTTCAGTAAAGCTAGTTGCTAAGAGTAGTACTTTGCTAGGCAGCACACTCCTACATTAGCGCACTCTCTCTTGCATTTCTGAAAAAATAGGCTAGGCTCCTGCCTTAAGAAGAGTTATTCGTATGTGAGTCAGTTTTCCATACCTAATTCTCTCACATGATCGAGACTCTCCTATCTCCCCATTTCTGGTCACATATTAGAGTAGAAAGAACCAAGAAGTGGGTTGGGGTAGGATAGACTTTCTGATGCAAATACCTTAGATCTAGCTATGCTTGCTGACCTGTGCTACCTATTCTATTCTTGACACATTAGGGTAGGAATAATAGTAAGCTGAGCTGCCTATCTCGCTGTGAGCGCTACCTAAGCACTGTTGAAGGCACTCAGAGAAGAGTGGAAATAGTCCTAGATAGGAGAGGGCTTCTCACTAACACTTTCGACTCACTGCCAAAAGCTCCTTCTTGTGCGCTAACGCTGGAAGGGATGGTTTTGGGTGGGGGAGAGATCACTGGAAGACTTAGTCGTTTAGATAGAGATAACATAACTATACATAAAAAATATTGAACTCAGTACCCCAGGCGTTCGCTAAATGCATTTCGCTTACAGTCACTAGGAAGGGGTTCTAGTAACGAAAGATTCCTTCCATAGATAGGCCACATTTCTCATATTCATTTCAGTGCTTTTGGTCTACCGTTTTGGAAAGCAGGGGCAAGTCAGGCATCATGCTTTCCTGGGGAGATCGTTTCAATTTACATAATAGTTAAGCTTCGTGCTTGCTGTGAAAGTGATCTTCGTAATCAAGAGATGGGGCGTTCTCTCTCCCTACTTAACTAACAAGCAATGGGACTTCGGCCTCGAATCCTGTCTTTGACGGCGATCATAGCGTGTCACGCTGGGAAACTGATCGAATGTTTTCTGTCTCAATGTCAGTGTGAAAGTCCTAATATCTTTACGAGGTCGAAATAGCATCACAGAAAGAGCAGCCAGAACCTACTCCCAGTTGGCCAGCATCAAAGCATTCAAATGAAGAAGGAGTCCCCGTCCAACGGAGCACTAAGAAGCAAGGGACACATGGACAATTTATGGGTAAGGGGAAAATTAACTCATCGGTTAATAACCAGTGTTTGGGACCAGAAGGAAGGCATGGAACTAGAACTAGTGATTCCCTTGCGATCTTGTCTTCCTACTATAGAAGGATCAGAGCCAGAAGTCCCTATAAAAGAAAAAAGTCCTAGGTCAATTTTTAGTTTTATTTGAAGAGTCTTAATATAATTAATAAGATTGAGTCCCGGGTGATTTCAAATCCCTTGCTTGGTAAAGGAGTCAAGGAAGCTAAACTAGGTGGTGAGTAGTCAAGATTCTACTCTTTTTGGCCTGAAACCAAGCCTATTCGCGTCGCATCATCCATCCAGTCTTGGGATTTCCGCCATAGAAGGAACTGTGCGAATGAATCTATCAAATTAATTCCTACATCAAAGATGACTTTTAAAATCAAAATGAAAAGAACCTCCTAGTGGTCTTTTAGTTTTTATTCAGTGAAACTCCTTCCTTCTTTCAACCTATTGGCATTTTCGTGGATACACAAATTTTGCTACAGTTCGCTGAGGAAAAAAAGCCCCTTAAGTGGCAGCATATGATTCTGCTTAAACGGATCCCACATCGATTGGTTTCAAACGCGAAATAGCACCTTTTCGAGGCCCCTTTGGCTTTGGATCTAGAGGTACCTGAAGAGGATTCGCGAGCACTTAGATGAAGACTCTCGGATAGGGCAGGAAATGGCACGTTTAGGCCTCAGAATTAGGAGTATCCTAGTCCGGCGCGCAGCGTCTATTTTTTTTAGATGGGATGTCAGGAAACATAGTGTTTTAAAAAAAGGGATTTCCACTTCGAAACCGCTACGCCCCTCAAGATCAAGAGGAGTAACTTTCACATGGATCGAGGGATAAAAACCTCTGAGCAATCATTTTCCCCTATTAGTCTACTTGCTTTATTTGCGAATTACTATATTTCGGTTAGGTACAACTATGCCTGCCCAGTTATAACTCTTTCGCCATAAGGAATAGAAGGCTGACCAATCCCCGCTGGACCGGAAAAGCCACAGGTTCTATGCCGCACACTCCCGATTTGAGAAGTACAGGCAGCCCAGGCAAGATACATAATGGAGTTAATCAAGCCCGATTGTCCATGCTACCAGACCTGAGCGTTGACTGGGAATGTCCAATTGGCAGAGATCTTAATGCTAGACCCAAAAGGTGTTCCAATCATCGTTATGAAATGAAGTGCGACAAGTCTATCCTATGGCTGCAGGCGGATGCTAGGGCGCCGTTACTGCTCTCGTAGTCGTAGCCGCTCTTCCTACATTGATAGACCTCTTATCTATGGAATAAGTTAAAAACATCTATTTATTTAATGAAAATCCTGCGCTTGCAATGCAAAGGCAGAGACCTAAAGAATTGTCATTCTATTCCCTTCGACATGGGCCATGAGAACGAAATTAGATTAGTGCCACTTCCCGCAGCAATAGCAGTAGTGGAGAAAAGAAGGTGTAGTCGGAATGTCTTGGCAAGAATAGGTTTTGCAAGAATCCACTGTTTAGCGGGATAAACCCTGTAGGACTTCTTCCTTTCCTCTTGTCGGAAGAAGTAGGAATCTATCTAGACTTTAATGACAAGAATCGGAGGAAAGATGCATAGTTTTGAATAAATAGGAATAGAACAAGCAACGAATTTTTTCTTTCATATGTAGATTGTCACTTCCCCTCATTAAGCTAGCTAGCGGTAGCGCAAGTGTCAGAAAGGATAAAATGGATGAATGCATTCCGAGATCGAATTAGTGATCCACCCCGTACATCTGATAACATTGTATACAAGGAATGTGACCTATCTGATAGAGAGACTTCTTCGGTAGCTTAGTCAGAAAGAGACCAAACACAGAAGTCATTTCATCATAGTTACGTTGCCCGGTCATTCGCAGAACTTCGTTACCTTATTGTTCGCTATATCAGAGAAAGACATAGAATAGAGTAATTGACTCAACTCCCACAGGTGTAGCATCCAATTGAGGAGCTTTATCCGTTGACTCACACTAATGAATAATGAACTGTTGAATTCACTCATTTATCTTTTTGCTCTTCCTACTTATGTTACGTCATGCAGACATCTAAATTTTGAGTCTTTGTGAAAAAGGTGAAAGAGATTCAAAAAATTAAAGATTCTGGCTTGGGAGGATGTCTGTACGCCTAAAGGGAGGATTAGGCATTCGTCAAATGAATCAAGTGAATGAGGCCCTGCTCGACAAAACCGCTTGGAGAGACTCTGTATCGACTGAATCGTATTGGGCGAAAATATGCTCATCAAAGTACAGGCATAACAACCAGGACAGATCGTGTATTAATCTACTATAACTATAGGATAGAGTCCAAGGAACCTAAAAAACTCGAAGAAGAGCGACAAGTTCTCGAACAAACAGCGGGAGAAGCAGACTGAGCCTGTTACATTGATAAAAGGCAGTCCTATGATCACCATCTTCAAAAAGAAAAAGGACACAAGCTTCCTACGACCAGTAAGCTCAGCACGAGTCATCATAGATCGACCTACTGAGGCAATGACCATGCACCTAAAGCCACTTTACATAAAAGTGCATATTGAATGAAGGAGTCCCGTGTCAGGAGTCTTGGTCGATGGAGGGGCTGCGCTTCTTTGTTCGCTAGGCTTTCGCGCTAGTCATGAATCCTTAGCTTGGTTCCCGGCTTTGAATTCGCGATAAAGCTTAGCTTAGCCCCGTCTGCGGTTGACAACTTAAACCCTTTTGCCCATATTGGCCTTCACTCCAAACGATCGGTTCGAGTCTGCTGCTGCAATTGGCAATTAATTGGATAAGCGGTGGCCTTCTTTTCTTTTCAAAACTAATACCACCTCTTTATTTTAAGAAATATCCTAAGAGAAGAAAGGCATTCTATCCCCTTTGTGTCTTTCTTCTAGGCTCCGCTCCCGCCGCCTTGGTCTTGATCAGGGAATCACACGCTTCTTCTCCCCTTTCTTGGCGGCTGATTCCTAGTGTGACATGGATCTTCCTTATATCTCAGAGGTTGCGTATATAGAAGATGGAGTCTAACCCCTGGGTTGTTGCGCATGATGGAGTAATCTCTTCGTCTAATCATGAGGTCACATGGACTTTCTCTGGGATTGATTGATTCCCGTTGTGGATTGCTGCGCAGCTAACTACCGACCCCGAAATTTCATATAGAAAGAAAAATCTCGTATATGATCGATCGCGAGTTCGAGTTCGGTCATCCTGGATTCGTGTACTTAACCGACCTTCTCCAGCAAGCGTATCAAAAAGCAAGCAAGTAAGTTAAGTGGAGAGTAAAATGCCAACGTTAGACTTTCAATAGTACTTACAGCGGATCTGGAAAATTCTCCGAAGGTTCAAGGTCGGCGACTCGTAGAATATCTCCTTTCGGCTTGAAAGAGTCTTAGGAGAGATCAAAACTTTGATTACGGTTAGCGGTGAAATTGAATCTTCGGCTTT